GAAAAAGGGATTTGAGCCAGAAGAAGATGAGGATCTATCACCAGATGAGGAAATGGAAACAACTAAGTATTAGTTAGGTTCCGGAAATGGAAATGGTAACAGCGGCCCAAAACTCAAATGGTAAGGTTTTCTTTGAAAAGAAAAAGGAATGGGATGGGGTATGAATCCTTAACTACAAAAGAAAAGTAAGCACCTCTCCTAACTAATTAGTTAGTATCGAGAGACTAGGCTTTTCATTAAAGTTGAAGGAGACAAACAAAGTCTTGCCGATGGAAGAAATTCCATCGTCGTAAGGGAAGGCCTTGGTCAATCAACTCACCGCCATTGACCAGGGGAGGGGGGAACAATCTGATGAGCGAGATCATAACACGTGAACAACAAACCATACCGATAGGTTGATAGTTTTCTGTTGGTACGGCGTGTGGTCACAGGAACAATCGGCGGTCGTAGCATGAACTAAAGAGTACCTTCATTTTACAGCGTATAGAGGTGTACCAATCCCACCATGATCGCCAGAGCAAGATTCATTCTTTAATCGCTACCAGATCAAACATGAGACCAGCATCCGGAACGCAAAAGTTTTTAGAAATCCTTATCTTTCGGCTTTTTAAAGAAGATAGGCCATTACAAAAACAAGGTCTAACAGTCGACTCTTTCCTATCAGGATTTTACAACCTGAATACCAACCTGGGGGACCACTATTATATTAGAAGAGAGCATAATAAGTAAATGCCGACGCCATCTTTTACTTTTTGGAGGATGGTCGGCGGCGCCATAAACTCGATAACCAGCACCGCGGAGTCAATAAATTCAACTAAATAGAATCCTAAAACAATCTTATTCGAGCACACGCGGGACCCGCAGCAATGAAATTCACACAAGCGGCACCGAGCAGAGAATGGAGAAGGGAAATATACTTTGAATTGTTTTTCCGAATGAGAAAGCCTTTGGCAAACTCCTTGCAAATCCGTTTTTGCCGGGCACAATAGACATATCTGCTCAGTCACAACATAAGGAACCCCCAATGTTCCTCAAAGCCTACCCGGCCTGACAGCTTTAGTTGAATGATCTGATCCCGAAGCTAGCTTTCTACTTAAATTGCTATGACTGGCCAACTAATGATCGGACTACCTATCTTGATGTTTTGAATCTGTATTCAGAGCTTTTTTCCAACTACCGGGACTACTAATTTAAAGTACAAAGCTCTCCTATGAATATGCTACTGCTCTTACTTTCTACCTGAATCCGAGCATTGAAGCAAGCTCTTTATCGCACCATAACCGAGTCTCCCCTTGCAGCTCTGATCAATCCACCCGGCAAATAACTGCTCCTTACTCTTTGATTGTATGTCCATTTTTGCTTGATGTCTGGCTCACCGGATCTGGTACATGAAAAAGCCATTCCTTTTCGCTTTCCTTCAACCACTCAGTATACTTTTTTACTGGAAGAGTCAAGCGAAAGCAATTAGTTTAGAAGGAAGAGGAAGACCTGGGGTGGGGGGCTTACGTCCTCATTTCACTCTTTTTGCTCCTGCGAGACACGACTCAACTACTTTTTACAATTGACAGGGTAGCTCGGAGGTCAGATGAGGGGTCTTCCCCATAAAGATAGATTAGTACTGGAAGGTTCAGATGAAGGAAGGGCTGAAACAAGGCACAAACTTTGAAATGGGGTAGGGTAAATAAATATGAGCAATCCGTGAGAATAGCAAACCCCTATCTCTTATAAAGAAGAAGATAGATAGGTCCACGAGTTGAGACAGAGAAGTTCTGACTAATCAAGTAGGAGTTTACCCACGAGAGTCAGAGGCTGCATCATCAAAGGGGTATAGAAATAATTAAGAAGCACTATGGCCTGAAGCGAAGGGCAGGAACGAACGGAATCAATGTGTTCCAATTTATCCGGAGTAAGGACAGCAGCCGAGAAGGGGAAAAAAAATAGCGTAGAAAAAAAAAGGTAGGACCAGATCATGCGAAGAGCTCTTCGCCCTATTGATTAGGAATCTCGATCAGAAACCACCAGGCCATGTCTCCCGATAAAAATCCCCACAATGGATGTCAGGCCTTGGCTTCATCAAATCTGATTGGATCCGCACTATAGGATAAGAATACAGATAGGCTGACTATGACTAAGAAGATCTTAAAATTTTCTTACCTGAAAAGATGAGTTATTCAAAGGAATACCTGCAAAATAGAATAAACACATGGCACAGCTGGGTGCTAGAATAGTAGTTAATAGAAGTTCTAGTCACTTAAAAAAAAAATAACCACTGCTTAACTTAATTAGATCGTAGAAGATAAGCAAGCGGGTTCGGGCAGTTAGTCCTATTTGAAGGTCAGAAGTTCGGGTAGTAAGGGCTAGGTTTATATAGGGGCTATATTTTTTAGAAACATATGGTCTTGCTCATTTCCCATCAAGGAATGGAGATTGGGTTGGTGTTTGGAAGGGATTCAGTAAACTGACCTTGGCCAGCAAGCAGAAAAAGGACTGACGTCTTGGGGCGCGCTAGCGCGCGTACTCTTCTTCTGCGAGACTCCATCCAAATCCACCACTTACTCGTTGGTTGGTGTTCCATTCTGTTATCTTAGACTATGCTGCCTTCTTCAATTCCATTCTTCGTCTCCCTAGTCGAAGTCTTCTTGCTGGCCCAACCCAACATGCATTTTTGAGTGCCGTGCCAGGGCGATAGGCGCTCCGCAGTCACGCATGATCACCAGAGCCTTTCTTGGCTATGTAAATATAGGGCCGGAATAAGTGCAAGATCCTCAACAAAATGGATTAAGGTGGGCTTCGGATTATTAATAATTTTTTCTATCTTGTCATTAAGTTCTTGTTTGAATCTGCCTTATCACAATATCCCTCCTTTTAGGGATAAAGCTATCAATGGCGAATCGAGCATTCGCTATCCTTTTTCTTTTTTTAGCTTTGAATGGAAGAAAAGTAATGAAACCTGCGATGGCTACTGAATAACCTCCTTCTATTTTATTAATTTGAAACCCTTTTACCTTTTTCTTCGTTCGCCAAATCTTCTTCAGTTCTATCCAAGCTCGGTTTTGTCTGAATCTTTGTGGAAGAAGAAGCGGTTCGCCAGCCGCTACATCCAGGGATCCCACAAAATCATTAAACCCGGCGGCTGCTCGCTCTTTGATCAGTGATTCACCGGCCACTAGATCGATGAAGAATCTCTCAAAAATCCGCTTTTTGATCAGTGATTCACCAGCCACTACATTCTTGGATCCCACCTTATTCTCAAACCTGGTGGCTCGCTTGATTGGCAGTCCTGTAAGCTCATCTTGCATACAAATTTTTGGGGTACCAAGGCCTGCATCCACCAAGAACATTTCTTCCCTTAAGCGTAAGCGTAAAACTGAAGATTGTAAGGCGTTTCCACTACATAATAAGAAACTCGAATTAGATCTTGGAAATGATCGACTCCAATAGATGCTCATCATAAGCTTTTTTTTCCTCCTATTCCTATTGATCAGAAGTATCCAGCAGCGCCACGCCAGAGTGACTTCCGAAGCGCTACGGACGGGACGAAATCCGGCAGCCAGTTGCTGGCTCGGAATAACCAGCCCAGCAAGAAGCTAAATTCTTCCATAACATAACGGGGCGGGGTTGCGCGCGAGCCGGGTGACGTAGGTGCACAAGAGTACTTCGCGCCACAACCATCTCTTTTTTATAGGTTCTACGGACCTGCTTCATCTGGTAAAAAAGAGTCATAGATATGCCTGTAATTAGAAGGAAGAACCGCCATAAAAATCTTCCTCGTGTATCGTCTGTAGCAGAACTATGAACGGGAGCTAGCAATCCGGACCGTATTGAAAAGGTTCCTGAGACACAGCATGGAAGAGTCAAAATATTCAGAAGCGAGGTCCAATAATGAAGAAGGGGTAGAATTACTGAATGAATAAGAGCTGTGGCTAATACCCGAGGCATAAAAGACGCATTTTCTACGGGATCCCGAAACCACCAGCCACCCCGACCTAATTCATGATGAGCCCACCAACTTCCTGGCGAGATGCCTACGGTTAAAAACAACCAACATGTCAAGATCCAAATTCGAATTGGTTCCTGGTCCTGGTCAGAGACCACTGTGTTCGCGCCGGCGGTCCAACAAAGAGGCGAAGTAGTGGTGTCTTTCTTTCCATTACGAACGACAACACGCTTCGCCTGCTCCCTCCCCGTGTCCATTAGCGCTCCTGTCCAGAGCGAAGAGAAGGCGAAAAAGCGCCGCCGAAGCAGGCTTCTATTGCTACGCAACAATAGAGCAGGCGCGCCGCCCACAAAATGTTTGAATGATCGGGTAAAGAGCGAGCTTCTTATATGGGATCCGACGCATCCAGCAGAGCGAAGCAGCGTTCCATTCTTTTCGGCGGCATCCTTCCGCATTGGCGGCGAGTGGAGTGCCACAATCCCATTCATCATTTTTGATCTACATAACCCAAAGCCCATAGCACTGGCGACGTCTCCGGCATAAATGCAAGGAGGATGTATAGCTGATATAGGATCTTGTGGAACAGGATTTGATTCTGCAAGCGGTTCGGTACGAACGAAGAAATTTCGAACAAAAGGATCGGAACTCGCTGATAGGAAAGGAGAGAAAAACAAAGCAATGCCAAGAGCTCCGTCAATCTGCTGTTCATCGATAGACGAAGCTCTCTCTTTTTCATCTCGTGCCAGATGTAACAAAAGATTAGTCCTTTTTCCTTCTCGCGAACCACGGGAGCGCCCAGCGCCCAGAAGAGCAAAGCTCATTTTCAAAACTGGGTCAAGCGGCGCATTAAAAAGGGCTGGCCCGTTAAAAGGACGCTTACTTTGCGAACGAAGTTCAGAATCAACAAGGGTTCTCCGAACGAAGGGAGTGTACAACTGGGGCGCAGCTCCACTTTTTTGTTGGAGAGATAGAATGGAGTTCTTCACGAAGTTCGAGACAAAGGAAAAAAGAAAAGTTTCTCTATAGCCTCTGCGTTTTGAGACATTATGGCTTTGGGGTCGACCCCGGTAACAAAAAAGGAATCCATAAAAACTAGGGATCCAACACCATGAGAAAATACTACCCTCATGATTAGACCATGTCCCTGAGATTTGATAAAAAAAAGGTGCATTAGCGGTTAATACGTTGTAATTAGATAAGTTATTTGGAATATGACGGAACGAAAGACCAAGGAAAGAAAGAAGAATGCACCAAAATGCAGGTGCTGCACCAAACGCTGGTGGTTGTTTCTTGTTGTAAGTGAATGCAACGAAAAGACCCGGAAATAACAAATAATGAGAAAATTCATTTATAGACATTTCGTGCTCATTTCCTAATTTCTGCTTAGTTATTCCCATCATCCGGTAACCACAGGATGATCCCAATCTCCTTTTAGTAATAGATCTTTTTGATATGTCTCAGCGGCAAGGAAGAGAAAATGCATCGAGTCGTTTATCAAGAAAGTGGACGAGCTATGGATCAAGATCATATTTAGTCCAATTTCTACCGGTGCACTTCTCATGAAATAATTCCCTTTCCAAGGAAAGGAAAACAAGAACTCGAATACTCGTAATAGCGATCCCGATCCACCTACTTTTTTTCTATTCTTTTATTCTAAAGCACAAGCCATTTTTATGCATGGGGCATAAGAGTGGACAATCTATGTTATCGAAGGAAGTAAATAACAACACTTCAGCGTTTCGGTCTACCCACCCTCATTCAGTAAACCAATAGGATTGCAGCATTGGAATTAGAGTTGGCCAGGTCCTCTAAAAAGAAAAGAAGAAACTACTTAGACTTAGACTTAGAATAGAGAAATGCCATTGGTTTTCTCGTACTACGATATCTTTTTTTTTGTTTTTGGCCATGATTGTGCTGCTCCTGTGAAGGCTAGTGGGAAAGCTCACCGTTCGTTGTGATGAGTGGGGGCCTTGTATCTGTATTCGGATCAGCTCCTTAACATAGTTTCCTGCTTGAACCCTGGCTGGGAGCTGGGAGAGGTGTCCCACTACAGGTGCAAATAAACCATTTTACCTTTCAGGGGAAAGGAAACAAACCACTCAATAATCGGTAGAAATTCCTCCTACTGAACTGAGCCAATCTCTCTCCTTTTGTCTAGTTAGCCGGTTCTGATTGCAGCTTCCTATTTTCCTATTATTGTTTCTCTTCCATCGAGAAGCCATTCTTCATAAGTCAATAACTGGGAGCCAGTGTCATTAAGTGGCCTATCAGAATACAGGTAGCAACCATACGCACTTGGCTGATAAATCCAGCTCATAAGCCAGGTCTGTGTGCCGAGTACAGCCGTTGCCTCAGGGGAAGCGAACAAAGTCATTGGAATAGTTTATTTGGTCCTTCTCTTCTCATTTCAAGATCGATCATCTCGAGTCTCGGGCTGAATAACCTACTCTTCCTCCGATCTGTAAAGATGAATTTCAATACCTTGTTCTTATATGAGTTTCATGAGTACGATCTAGACTATACTTATTTTATCAGGTTTTTTTCGCATAGCGAGTAGAGGAATAGTTTCTAGTTTTGGAACCACCTGAGCAGGAATCGCTGATCCACCTTCACTTGTTTCCTCTGGCTTCGATTCTTTTATTGTATAGTGGACTACTTAGGAGCTTTAGCACTGACCCTCGTGAAAAAAAGAGCTGGGACCCACCTACTATAGATATAGATATAGATATAGATGGGCCTCGTTCCTTTATAATACGATCTAGCTTGATCCATCATCCTCAAATTATGATAACTGCCTTCTAGCCGCAGCCGGAGCTACTTCTAATCCGGAATCCAAAGGAGTCGAGCTTTTCGTACTACCATCGCCCGGGCATCGCTTTCTTCCCACTGCTTTCGTCCAGTTTTATTGCTCCTCCTCTCAACTTATTGTTCTTGTGAATACCGTACGTAGTAGTTCTTGTGAATATCAATCTAGGCGTAGGGCTAGGCTGGCTTGCAAGATTCGCTTCGTGCCGTTGGCAAAACACTGGTATATGCTTCGCCCTTCTCTTCCTTTAAGTTTAAGGGGACAAAGATACCGTCTTCTAAACTGAGGAGAGTTATGTATCGCCATAGCTTATCTGCTGCCTTGTTTTACGAATCTGACTTCACCCGAAAGAACAATAAGAAGTCAATGGGTTTGGTTTCTGACCGCACTTCTCTACAGGCATCCCACCCGTCCTCTTCCTCCAGCAGCTCAAGGTACGCACAGGAAACCACATCTTGAACCACGGAATTAGCCGTGATAGGTTTCTTCTTCCGCTCGGTACTCATCTACCCTAATCTTCCCCTCGCAGTGGATTCCACTAGGTTCTTAACCTCTTCCCAATTCTTAAACTGAAACCTGCGATGTCTAATCCAACTCGGCACCTAACCAGCTTGTCAGCATCGTAAGTTTGCCTCAACATTCCCCCGAATAAGAATGTAAATCTACTTTCATTTAGGGATGATACTTTCTTTTTTTTTCTAGAACTAGAATAAGTAAGTATGCTCTGGAGTAAAAGGATTCGAACCTTTGCATGCCGGTACCAAAAACCGATGCCTTACCACTTGGCTATACTCCAAACGGTTCCTGGGGAGAGGGGGAAGGGAGAAGCAGGGCTCGAAGAAAACGAGCCGTGCAAGGACGCGGGGATATAGCAAGTAAGCTGCAAGGTTTTCCCTTTAGGACCGACTACAACAAGCTCGCGACTCTAATAGAAACTAAGGGTCAGCTCTCTGCTCTATTTGCTTGCAATGCGTTGCCTATCAAAGTCGGCGAACGCTTCCACCCCCTCTTGCCCTTGTTACGCAACACGCCAACAAAGAACCTTGGTTCCGTTGCGCCCTGTATTCCGAGGCGACCATTTCGCGCGGTTCGATCCATTTCCCGATCCGCAAAATCCGATAACGTACCTATATGAGTGGGATGGATGGTAAATCATTTGCAGTCTTTTTCGGCAGGACCTAGACACGGAGGTTCGGGAAGTAGCGCATGACAGCATTCACTGGTGAAAGGACTGGCAGCAGCGAGAGCATCATAGTTGACATGGTCGGAGCTACAGTCCCCATATCCGTCTCTACTCTTTCTGTAATTGACTCCCTCCCGCTCCCGTCCATCAAAAAGTGTTATTTCCTCCAGCTCCCTCCGATGCCGGTAGATTAGATTAATTCATTGACAAAACCCATTGATTCCAAGCAAGAGGATGCGCCTAGCGCTAGTTGCTCAATCCGTTGCTTGTTTGGTGAGAAAATCGCTGATGCGAACTCGGTAGTGCTACTGAAACCACTTTGTGCATCTTCTGTTGCCAGGAAAGAAAGACGTGCTGGGTCAGTCCGGCACGTCACGCTTGCTAATACGGCCCGGCTGCCCCTATACAGAAATAGTTTAATCGATTGACCGACTTTACTTTACTTTACTTTATCGCACGCATAGATAGTTTCGACTGCAGAGGCTAACCTACTGTGATCTCATTTAGTTGGCAACTCGACTCCAACCCGATCTAGAAGAGGATTTCTTTAAATCAATAGCACTTCTCTCTCAACTGTGCAGTCGACCATTGAATTTCTATATGAAAATAAGAGATGCTTCTAGGGACAATCAAGATCACTAGGAAAGAGCTGAGTTAAAGTGGCACTCACTTGATTAAAGGGTTTCGTGTGTACTGACTGATCTAAGTGCAGAACCATTCAAGAAACGTAATTGAAAGAAAGAAAGAGCGCTATTCTTCTTTAGTTAGGTACTGCCATCAATGAGTTTGCTAAGAAAGACCCCGGTGGAATATTTGGCCTGCTTACTAACTTATAGGCTTCAGAGGGGACCCTTTCTCGCCCAGCCCCACCTACAGGGAGTGTAGGATTTCGTTCGCAACTCTTTTTCCTAGAAATCTCAATCCAGCGAGTCACTACTCTTTTTCTCAAACAAGAAGCTGACAAAGAGATCCATCCATTTCTAAGTTTGTCTCCACCTCATTGGCCATCTATTTTATTTTCCCAAGAGACTGGTTTGATTCCACCAGAGTCTCTCTTAGCGCATAAGTTGAAATTCATTCAGATTAGCATGAAAACCATTCTGCAAGATATCAAGAAATTCTTGAAATAAGTCATCATTCATTAGCGCGTAAGAGCATTCATTCTATCAACGATATTTCTCGAACTGGCGCACTTCCAGGAAAGTAGGAGATTTCTCGTAAGGATTATACGTGATTTTCCCATTATGTGAGCGTGCATTTCCTCAATCATTAAGAATTGGGCCTTGGGAAGAAAAACGAGTTCTATGTCAATTCTACAGCCAGAGAAAGAATCAAGTCTATCTCACTCATATAGTGGCTTGGCTGCCAGTGGCACTATTTCTTTTCCAGACAAACCTTTTATTTTATGGTAGTTTCACTCCGATTGCGGGAGGGCTATAGAAATCCGTTCAGAAAAGGACTGATTGATAGACTTAATTTTACGGAGAAGAAAGGAATATTCACAGCATTCATCACTTCTATATTTTACTATGATTTTTCGAGCGTGTATAGAGCCTATCTAGCTCTATTTCCTAGTTTCTCCTTTAAGTTGTGAGGATTGAGTTTGCTTTGATTCTGGTTCAGGGCAAGGGCTACTTTCTTGAGTTCGTATAAGCATGGATCTAATCTTACCTGGATTGGTTATCGAGATGAGAAGACTGGCACTTTAAAGCGGGTAACGTATAGGACCAAGTAGAGAGGCCGGGTCTTATACCAGTAGCTTCAACCCAGTAGGTTATTTTGACTGGGCCTTTAGTTGGCAACTCGACTCCAACCCGATCTAGAAGAGGATTTCTTTTTTGCGAACTCATAACTTAGCTAAATGGGGAGAACGAAGAGGCGTGGGAAATTGGGGGACGGACTCCTCAATACCGGATGAAGTTGGCTTACTTAAGTCCTTGGAGCTTCCCCCGCGGTAGAAGAATCTATCTTAAGGATATCGTCGGCATCACAACGAAGACACACATTCCGCACTACTTGCTCATCCCATGACTTCCCATCAGCTTTCCGTAGATCCCTCACAATCGAGTTAGGCCGATTAGGGAATTTCTCTCTCTTCGAACCTTGGGATCCAGTAGTCCACCCAAACTTGCTGTGCTTAAACCATCTCCAATGCGCCAGATCAGACCCGCCAAAAGAGTTTCCCTTGCAGCACAAACACCCTCCTCCATGTGATCGAAGCCTGAGGCGGAACCTTTGCCCTTAGACAATCTCTATTCGGGTAGTCGCGCCCTTGAAGCACCTGAGCACATAGAGAATCAACGGCAGTCAACAGACTTCATCTCAACTGAGTGTGCCGGTCCCAGGTTCTCCAGTGGAGTCGATATGTGTGAGTTGAGTCTAGCAGGGGCAGGGGAGTGAGAATAGTCGACAGTTGAATAGCTTGGCCAGAGAAAGAGGGAATGAATGATCGGTCTCGTTCTGGATCTCTTTCCTTGCGCCCTAGTCCATTCCATCTATCTTGACTGCAACTTGGATTCTTTCTTGACTGCTATTTGGATTGGTAGTCCGTCAAATCTCTAAGCAGGTGGCTAGAAAACCTTCCGGAATAGGAGGAATATCAGATAGTTTCTCTTCTCATCAGGAATGGAATTCGGTTTCCAATCTGGTCACACATGACTCTTGTCCTAAAGCAATTTATTGATTAGGAGCAGTGGGTGGCCCATAGAAAGGAATGCCTGCCTATCCATAGCCGGGCAAATTGCTGCATATTCAAGTCACCCAATTCTCTTCTCTTGCACTATGTCTATTGGAATGGACCCTTGATTCTCCAGCAGATCCTCCTGGTATGGAAGGATATCATCCACAAAACAGATTGCTGAAAATGCCATCCAAGTTCGCAAAGGAGCGGTCTTCCTAATCTCTCTTTTGTTTGTGGGAATCTCTAGTGAGACCTTTTGATTTCCGGGGTTTCCTACTGTCTTTTTACTTTGGCGGACTCTGCATAAAATCTTGTATGGTGGTCCAGTTATTTCTAGAATATTTCACAGGATGATCGTGTGCGGCTCCTATCCAGCTAACCAAATGGATCAGTACCTGTTTGCGAATTTCTCTTTCCAGTGGACACAATGATTCGAAATTAAGGAAATATCCGAATTCTCAATGTGCATTTTCTGGTCCTTTCTTATGGACAATTCCGTTTTCCCATTGGCATAAAGACTTGTTTGACTACGATCCACGAACCAATTCACATACTCATCGGATCTATCCTTCGAAGAGAGTTGATCCGCTATTTGCAGGACTTCCGCACCCTCGATAGAATGAATGAAATGACTGAGCATAAAATCCTATATAGCAAGGATAGATTATACGGAATAGAAGAGTCGGTTCTAAGCTAATCAAAGTATGAATTCCAATAGCAATAGCAAAGAAAAAGGAAGCCCATATCTGATATATTGCTGAGGCATCTTGGGAAAGAGGTGTGTCTCGCATCCGCCGGCTATGAATTCAATGAGAAAATCCATGTGACACACGCAGATCAATACGGAAATGGCAAGGCATTCAACTCGACCCATTCATTCTCGACCATACGCCCTTAGCTCCCAACTCTCTGACCTGCCTCCCTTATACTAAATACTAAGACCGGTTTAAGAAGAGAAGTATTTGCTTGCTTGCCGGTTGAAGTCTGCTCGTCGCATTCTAGTCGTGCGTGATAGAATAGGCCCAGCCCACATAAAGAGAAAGCGGAGACCTTCCCAAGGTTACTCATCTAGATCTGGATAATCACTAGCTATATTATTTCCTGCTCCTAAATTCTCGTAAATAGAGGATAGGCCCGGCACCTCTAAGAAGACACCTATTCCCGGCGCACTCCATGTGAAAGACACCTATTCTCGGCACTATTCCATAGCACACACACTTATACTTAAGTAGGCATAGCTCCGTTAAGAGCTCATCGAACTTTACTTCTAGTGATAGAAGGGGTAAAGGTGAATTTCAGTCCTCTTTCTCTCGGAAATATACGCCACATGCCAGTGATCGATCTCTCTCAAGCTAGGTATCGGTGAAGTCCGTCATGGAATTGAAGTGGTAGAGTGGTAAGTGGGCGTACGGTCTATGGATTTCCTTTCCTATCAGTGGCATTAGTTCCTTCTCTAGATAGATGGCTATTGAGCTTCTCATTCGTGAGAGTCATGCGCCGGATCAAGGGCTCTCTCATCTCCTATTTGGAAATGTATAGGTTCTGTAAGTGGCCAGTGCCCGCGAGTAAAGGCAGATCATCAAAAGTCATCTAATCCATCTAAGTGCCGGTATTGCCCAGTGCTTGACTGGAGTTGTCATGATACCCGGATACTCACCTCACTATACGCCAATTCAGGGAAAGGTCATGCTGGGAAGCTTCCTTGAAAGATAGTCTCAACACTCTCGATGAGAAACGAGAACCCAGCCAACGAAGGTTTATGCATATATTGGTCCGCATCCAGAGGAAGTCAAGGTTTCCAGATGTGCTCATCCCTGCTTGCTGATATGCAAATCGATTGGAATTGGCAAATCATAGAGTTTGTCGCTGACAAGAGCTGTTTTGGCCATGGTGATCCTCCTCTCAATACCCATTCCTGCGAATTCCCAATCCAATTATATTAGTATAATGTGTAGAAGAAAAAGGGGAATCCATGAGAAAGCCCATATTGTTCGTGGCAATGGAACATTCCTTTCCACTTTTGTGAATGGAGATCACTGACGAGCACTCTTGCGCAAATCAAGAGTAAAGGTAGGAGCTATGAAGCTGTCCCGGGTAGGAAAGGATCCCTTTGAGTTCATATTGCTGCAGGAGAAAGAGAAGGGCACAGAGCTTCTATATACCACTGGATTCCACCAGACTGTTCTGTGGAAAACACGGCACCCTATCCCTTCCCTGACGGGAACCTGGATACCATAGCATAGGAACCTCGAAAATACGTATTATAGGTTGGTTGTATACACACTCATCCTTTAAGAAGATAAGAGAGCCCCGCGGACATTTCCTTCCTCGAAACCTGGAAACTGATACTGCCTCGATTCTGCTTCCGTCTATCATGTCCAATCTTACTTTCGTGCCGATGAAGGGCAGTCCGGAAGGTGGAGTTAGCACCGGGCCTATTCTTAGAAGCTGAAGTAGGAGTAGGAGCACTCTTCTTCCTCAAGCGTAGCCGTATTAGTTGGATCCGGCATCCTTTCGACTGGAGATACCCTCGCATTACCGGCTTCCCGGCATACTGGCAAGTTTACTTGACTCACCAGACTGGCCACTACTTTGTTTGATTTCCTTGTCACTGTAGTAAGCAAGCGGCACCTATTGATCTACTTCCCTCTAGCATCACTCATCCTTACGGCACTAGTCCATCCATCCCTCGACCGAAGAGAGTCTTCCTCCTCACGGAACTAGGGTTTGGTTTCATAGACAAGACTTTCGAGCGCGACGTTGCGCACATCCTCTTGCTTGGTATCTTTTCTAGTGTGCATCACATTCATTTTCCTTTCCTTTCATGTAGATATGATAATCTTCGTGGCATCAACCTCATATAGGAGCTGCCAGTAGTACTAGTACTAGTACTAGTACTAGTACTTTCGCGGGATTTGAAAGCAGGCAAACTTATGATGCGAGTCTAGTTAGATTAGAATAGAACCAGCTGAAATCCGAACCAACCAATACGCTTCGCTTTCCTCTGCTCGTATAGACTCCGTTCGTGTTAGGACATCCATAGCCAATAGTAATAGTAGCTAGTAGCTTCGCCCCCCCTTGCCCCCGGAAAGGTTCTCATTCCTCACTGGATCTAGTTGACTTGCTGCTACAGCAATCAATCTATCTATATGTTCCGGACGGAAGAGAGAGTTTCCTACATTCCCATTCCCATGAACTGAACATCGGGTACCAACGATCTGGAATCCCGTGCTACAGATATGCACCTGTGCGGAACCAACCTGGCAATCCTCCTGTCTATTCTTTCTATCTGGACTAGCGCTTCCCACTGGAGCTTACTACTTGACTAGAGCACTTGAACTTGTTAGTTTCATTAGTCAGTTTCCTAGCATAGCAAAGTGAGTTTCCCATCAACGGATTATCATCCTGTTGTTTCCATGAACATCAGGTACATATATGAACCTGTCAACGGAGCGGAACATATGATATGAACCAAGTAGATTCGTCTTTTTGCTCGTAACGTTAGTAGTTACTCGCTCAGCTCATTAGTAGTGAACTATGATCATTTGTGAGGAGTATGTTTTCAACTCTATGTATGTCAATTCGAGAGTAGAGCGATCTATGTCAACCAAGAGCAGAACTCTCTCTATTTCCGGCACAGGCTTTCTTTCAATCAAGAAGAAGATTATTTCAGATTTTATCACTATCCGGACTGCTATCTACTATCTACCTATCTATCTACCCGGGCTCGTTGTGAGGCGGGACCCAACCCTCCTCTTCACTCCACTGCTTCAACAGAAATGGATCCATCATCTGCTACCCATGAGTAATAACGTTACGAATCTACCACTGATCCCGAGGGCAAGTATGAAAAAGAGAGTCAAGCAAGGTTGGATTCGTATGTTCCATTTGAGTAAGCCTCTGATGCCCTGCGCACATAGCTTCTTGCATGCCCGATGGCAGGACAGATCTCCCAACCTGGAGTATATTCCCGGCCCCGTAGCTTAGCTTAAGATCTTCGTATTTCAAGTCCACCGGCATGGGACCTGACCTTGGGAATAAGCCCCGCCCTGTCCTCTAAGATATGAGATCCACCCACACCCAAACCTGGAAAAGCGGCAGGCTCTAGTCGAACTCCATACCAGAAGAGAACCCTTTCCGTTGGAAGAAAGAGAAAAGGGGCCGGGCTATGCACTTCAAGAGAACCAACCCAAGAAGCACTCAATAAACTATTATATATAGTCCTGGCCACCAGATCAAGCTAGCAGGAATGGGTACTACAGCACCAAGAAAGATCGATGGAAAGGGATATGAAACTATTTTAGATGCACGCTCTAGCTCTAAAGCAAGCTTATACGCACTCATAAAGGTGCCGTCTAGTGCCGTGAAGATAAACCGATTCTCTGACCATCCCTCGAGATAGCCTTTTATTCTCTTTAAGGATCTGGGAGCCATATAAGGATGAGTTAGCCGTAGGATATGATTCCTTCTTGCTTGTTGGGAAGGGAATAAGGGGATCGAGAATGATGCTGCAAACAAGATAAGGGATTCACCAAGGCAGTATTACTATTACTATTACTATTACTATGGAAATGGAAATGGAAATGGTATAGAGCTAGCCCAGAAAAGAGAATCCATGGCATGGCTATTCACTCAATCAAAAGAGAAGGTCATAATCTGGAAACTATTCTCATACAGAAGGGTTCTACGCTAGGAATCACTAAACTAGACGAGCACTTCTCAAGTGCCAGCTAGGAAACTGTCTGTACTGTCCACCCGTAGAGAACTTTTAGTAGATGGAAGCGAGCTCCCTAGTCCTATTCGACCCACTTGGAATTCCCTTATGTGAATCATTCATGTAGCATTGATATACGAGAATTCGAGATTGCTCCACCGGGCCTGACTAGTAAATACAGTATACGGGGAAGAGAGTCTTCTGAACCTGAAACCTATGAAGCAAGGAAATCACTCTACTCTGCAAGCTATTCCACTGGAAAGGACAGGTTTCTAAAGGAATGGGATTAGTACTACTTAATTAAGGAAGGGATGAGTGCTGTCTTCCAGGCGGGGGTTCTAGCAACTAAAGCAGTGGAAATGTTCTCGTTCTCTCATGCTTCAAAGCACAGAGTTGTGCCTGGCATTCCCATTTGTCTCTCTCTGTCGAAAGCTAGGTCAAAGGTGCCTGTGCTCGAAATGCAACATCACTCACTTGGTCTAGTGGGTCGGGGTTCATCAAGCTTTTCATCTCCTGAAGCCACAAGTCTAGTATAGAATCCGCTCTTTAAGGTCGAGAATCTGCTCTAGAAGGTCGAGTCGATTAGGCCTTGTCATCATGTCATCGCACTCCACTGGTATCAAAGCAAAGTTCTCGGCCCTTTTCTTATATTACTTTGATTATATTATAGAAGTGTGCCCGGTCTTGTCTCAGCATTCGAGGTTGGATGTGTTTCCTCAGTCATCGTTCGAGGAAAGCTCTTGGCATCGGTCGTATTCTCTTCTCGTTCTGTTGGGAGCTGATATCCGTCATGGCAAGAGGAAAGGAATGGGATCGGCATTGCATTGGTTGGTACCAGTAGCTGTAGCAGCAAGTAGGTCGTTGGGAGCTGATTGTGTTAGTAGCTAGAATCCTGGTTGGGAAACAGCATTAGCACGAAACCATTCTATCAAAGCTATTTCGAGAACAGCCAGCCTTCTTGAGTAATAGGGCTTTCAGGCTCGCTAACCTCAGTGGGCTATCGTTATTTGTTTAGTATGGAATCGCATTTGGTACCCCCGCAGACGGAAAGAAAGCAAAGACGCTTCTAGGAATGCATATTCATTCGAGTCAAGCGTTGAAGCAGGACTGGCCGGTCTGTACTGTAAACGAGATCTAGAGAAGAAGCCAGGGAATTTCTCTTGTCAAAGAATCCCCGTTCTCTAGCAGCAAGTAGATCGTAGGGATCAGTGGTAGTAGGTAGCGAGACAAGAAATGACAAGTCAACCAGATATGGGGATGCGCTTGGAGATCGGAGAATTGCTCCACTCCGTTCCCAATAGCAGTAGAATCATATGGTCAATACAAACAAGTGCAGGATGTCAATCAAGTGACAGAGCCGGGGCAGATGATCTTTAGCCAACTACTCCTTATGAATCTGAATGGAATGCATATCTCAATTGGGAAGAAAGCAAAGGTCGAGGGTCAATACTTGAAAATGAAGGATCAGGAGATGCAAACTAAGATTTCCGATCTAGATCTGGTTCATCACCGGCACCCAATGGTTTTCTTCGGAGAAAGATCAGATATTCGTTTATTCAGTGCAAATCCGGATTCCGGCACCAAGGATCAACCTCATTGGCCTCCAGCTAGACTGTTGACTCCATTTTGCTTTGCATATATAGGAGAGCCACATTTCATTTCTCGAACTAGAGGGAATAGACCTATTTGCTTGCCGGGACCGGGATATGATCACCTTTGCTTGGTTCATAGCAGCTGGTGGATACGGTTTCATTCTAACCTTTGTTGACTTCGGGCAAGGTCAAGTAAGTCATGGGATCTATCTAGCTCATAAAGTGCCAGTGCCATTGAAGACTTGGCTATCAGTTGTATTGGACCCATGACCAATAGAGAGGTTGCCATTACGGCCTGTGTTCGGAGTACTGCTCCTCCAGAATGGTTCACACGTGAAAGTGCTTCGAAATATGAGGTTGAGAAGACCTGCCAGGTTCTGTCTCAGTGGATTGAAATCTCTATCGGCAAGCGTACTTAAAGGAGAACTGAAAAATCAGTTAGAGGGGCGTTAGCGAAGCTAAAAATAATAAACCCACCTAAACGTCAAATGAAGAAGCTGTAATAATAGATATAGAAGAATGCCTACCCTTGTTCTTAATATAAGGCCGCCAAAGTTCGAGTTTCCTTCCAGAGCAATCTGAAGACTCCTTCATATCGTTGCCTTTACGAAAAGATCGAATCTCTTTAATATAATAAAATATCTGGGCGTAGCGTAAGTGAAGTCAAGCTCTGTTCATTTGAATTCCGGCTCATATGTTGAGCGTAGACAAGTCTTTCTCAAGGTAGGTCTTGCTTGTTGCGAAGTCCGTTTTCCGGCCTTAGAAAGCAATTTCTCTTTGCCTCGATCAGTAGGCCCTAACGGCTCTATGTCCACCTCAATTTTGAGGGATAGAATAGAATATCTTCTTTGTGAGTCGGGGTATGTATCCTTTGATACAGGTAAGGCTCGCAGGGGTGAAGTGGGAAGTTTTTACTGCCGGAGAGAATGAATAGAAGTCTTGCCTTGCTTCTCACGTTTCTGTGTTCGTAGAAGCTTGGTCTATGGTTTCCTGTTTGTTAGCTTTGCTGCTCCAAGCATAGTTGGTGGATAGCTTAAAGGTGAGTGAGTGAGTCGGCAGGCTTATGTGATAGTAAGGGTCTAGTAAGTCAAGGGTGCCGCAGTCTATATCTTAGTTTAGTATAGTACGCCCTTAAGTGACAGAAGGAGGACAGGGCGCTAAGCAGAGAAAGAGCTTCCAATGCCGTGCATTGAGTAAGAAGTTTGATTTGAGGAGGAGCCCGAGAAGAAGCTTGCCGCGTTGAGGGTTGCTTCACTTTCCGCTGGGGCCTTGAGGAAGGATAGGGCTGCAAGGATACTAGCAAATTGGCTGATAGGGACCGGAAGCGTATTCGAAGAATTGTAGAGAGACCGGGCGCGGCCTAATTCATGGTTTTCTTCCTTGGGAAATCCTCTGCCATTTTGCCTAGTCTGAGAAATCTTCGTATGTTTCTTTACATGCCTTTGTATAAAGACAATCATTGTCGGACGGACTTCTTAACTTAATAAAGAGAAGGGCGCGGCAGTCGACTCTGCTCCTTGGCTTGGGGAGTTCCGCTTTCGGAATACGCAAATTGGACTTCTCCATTGGAAAGAGCATTGGATTTCCATTTGCTTTCTTGGGGATCACCACTATCTCGATTTTGACACCGGCACTTAGGGTAGGAGAAGGAGAAAGAGACAAGTTTCCACCTCATCCGAGTCAGAGCTCTCAGTGACTTCCCCCATAGCAACGGGAGATGATCAGCCCATCACCCTAAAGGAAAGGAAATTCGAAGAAATCAGATCTGATCTTTCAGTGAAATAAGCATCTACTAATCTAACTAGCGAACCAATATGTCTATCAATAGCCCTGGGTTCTTACCTTGTCTTGACTCTTCACCGAGTGAAAGTGATACACTACTACTTTAGGTTCGAACACTACGGCATGTTACGAACATTAAGGCACCTATCCTTTCAAAAAGGAATCAATGGCGAACGTACGCTATCCAACAGAAGTCCCGACCGATATGACTATTCATCCTTAAGCGAATGCTGGAACGAAAGTAACCCTCGAAGTGAAATAAAAGCAAAGGGCAAATCAACTAATTGTTCTCTAATACCACCTCCTCCTGTATCTACTATTGGTTGACTGAAAATTAAAAAAAGAAAAAGTTGCACATCTTCTGAAAAGATAAGGGCTCGGTATCGGCTCAATCGAACAAGCTGAGGTATATAGGGAATAGTAGAACATATTGATTATCCTATTGGATTGGTTCCGCTCAGTCGAGATATGATGACTCAATAGGCATTGAGAGTTTCGATTCAATGTGGGAATGACTAAGACAAGTTAGGCTAAACAGATATGCATGCACCATAGAGGTTTATCCACCATAGGTTTGTACACAAGAATAGTAGTCACAGCGAGGGATGCACATAAATCAGATCTGCACTGGTATAAGTGATAGGTTTTGGAAACAGCATAATGAACGTAACGCACAGATGGAATAGAACTAAATGGAAAGTCGAGCCTGCTGATAGGGGATCACCTTCAAATCGATTTAAAGTGGCCTTAAAAGTGGATTAAAATGGGTTTATAAAAAAGTGCAATAACTTAATTATCAAATGCCAGGCTTATACCATTACGACTTGTGATTTGTTTACGGTATGGACTATTGAACAAGTAGTTTTACGGTGATAACAATAAGAAGAAACAGTTTCCACTAATGAGCGGAGGTAGCCGTCACTCAGTAATTCATGTTATCTCACTAGGTCCCTACGCCAAGTCCAGTTGGCTACCGGGATCAAACCGCTTCGCTTGCACAGGCCTAGAAATTCTAACAAGAACAACTCCCTAGCTGACATCTTAACCAACTACTTCGTAAGAGCCCCACCTCCGAGAAATTACCAGAGGATCAACAAAGCAAGACAAGCCAGACCCTACGGCGTCTTTGTCTATTTCGTTCACTACTCCTCCTGAAAATGCTAGGCTAGCCAGTACTATTGAGTACTATGGACTATGGTGTACTATCGAGAGAAAAACAAGTCCATTAAAAAAAGAATAAACTTCTATTTAGGAGGGAAACGAGAAAATGCATAGATCAATATCTGCATGAATAGCCGCTGCATAAACAACTCTAGCTCTAACTCAAGAAAAGAACTACAAAGAACAAAAGAAGAGTTTCTCCTCTGCAAAGTAACAGCAAGTGAAATTAGCTCCCTGTCGGGATAGAGATTCTCTATTATCTTGAACTCACTCACCAATACTTTAAGATCGTCAATAGCACACTACCTCTCCAAGGCAGTGCACTATTTCCTCAACAAAAGAGAAGAAGTAAACGATTGCCAGGTTGTAAGCACTTTGAGATATTGGCCTTCGGCTTAAGATAGTTACTTGACTTAAAAGCATTCTCGAGATCCTTATCATTTAAGGAACAAGAAGAGATCTCTCGGCAATGTAAGAAGGTTCGTGAAATAGCACCCTGTCGGGGATCAAGATTCTCTATTATCCAATCCACATTCCCACTCTCCTTATTCATACATCAGTTCAGCTACAACAAAGAAGATATCCTTCCCATTCGTCTTGTCAGTCTTTCATTTCTTTGGTTTAGTTAGGAATAGGCATGAACTAGGCTAGCAGTTGTCACCAAAGCAAGGGACTAGCTTATCTTTTCAGCGAGACTCTAGAAGATAGGCTCAGGTCAAGCATTCCCATATGCCGGTAGAAATCCTTCTTAGCCCTCATAAAGCATGCATCACAGAGTCATAGGCATATGCTCCTTGATAAACTAGTTGGCAGGCTAGGTTCCGTAGTCAAGGCCGCAGGTTTGTGAAGAGCCGAGCTAATTAGGCGACCCACAGCACCATTTCATCGAGGACATGAGACGTGGTAAGCCAATTGGACCTGAAAAGGAGAGACAAGCCAGGACCCGAGTGGTTAAGTAGTAGCTGCATTGGTGCTACAGCCGACTGTCGTCGAGAGGATTCGGCAGGCGAAGAGTTGCGATGCTATACTTATGAAAATAAGAGCGATGGTTGAGAACAGCTGCTCCCTTTCCCCGTATAGGCTCTGCTGGTACATTCCAGTTCGTAGAGCGAATCTGTGTCCCAGACGATCGACTGACAGCTGAAGGATGATTTCCTTTCAGAGGCTTACGAATCGTGATATACGATCCACTCTCCTGTGATACTAAGATTTCTCCGCAGGATCCCTGGGATTTCTACTGGTGGAAAAAGAAGGTATGGGAGTTCAGTTCCTGCAGACAGAGATCGAAGAGCTTGTATTGGAACCATCTCATCCCATTGGTGTTTAGAACAACGCTTCGCTCCTTAGCGGCCTACTCAAACACCTACTAAAGCTACTCAGGGTACTTCTTAACAAACCATGTCAAGCTACCTTGCTAGTTCTATTCCTGGCTATCCGTGGGTGGTTCATATCCAACTACTACTTGTTGCCCTTGCACAAATGTCTATCAGCTATTCCCATGCCTATCCTTTAAATAAACGTATCTTGACTAAACGCTTATCTTCTATTTCGAACTCAAAACTACTACTTGTTTCGCTCGCCTATCTAGCTCTATGAAATACGGATATACCGGTCCTAGCGTTCTCCTTCAATGGTCTGTTCCATACTTCTTTCTATCTAGACTTGTTAGCCTCAACGTTACGCATCCGTCCTATCCCGTGTCACTAACCCTAGCCCTATCCAACCAAGCCGCTCTTCCTCATTCGAGCTAAAAGCTCTCCCTCGTCCAGGCATCCGGGCATTCATTTCACTGCATTTCCCTCATTCAATCACTGCATGAAAAAGAAGCCATGATTGCATTCCACTTGTGGACAAGTTCACTGACTATATGCGAGTAAAGACTACAGGGAAGTAGTCTAAAAACAAGTAAGTAATAATCCCTATAGAGCATAGTGACAAAAGTTCCATTTAGATATGGTTGTATCATATGTATATAAAGAATGTACTCGCAATGAACTGGCTAAGTCCAACCAACCATGATGGCAGCCTGCCCCCCTATAGCCAAAGCAAGCGATAGCAAATAGTGATTTTATGGAGTAAGCTTCGCTCCGCGCCAATTAGAAAAAAGTGAAAAGACTCTATGCTCTGCTCATATAGATATGGGATTCCTACTGGGGTTCATGACAACTATTGTGACTAAGGCAAAACGTGAAAGAAAAAGGCCGCTAAGGAAAAGCACCCCGTTTAAAGAGATCCTATGAGGTCTTTGCTATCGCTTTCCACTTTCCGGGGAGGCTTGAAAGCTACTACTCAACAAGGTCGAGCTCCACGATGGACCATTCAAACTTCATACTACCGGGACAAGGACTAGACTAGACGGCTGCTTTCTCTGTTCATGCTCCGGCATAGGGGAGGGGATCTACTAGCGGTAGGATAGGGGACAGAGTGCAACTAGTTCCCGAAAATGACGTCCTTAGGATCCATTTTCTAGAAAGTTTGTTTTCCTCTCGCCAAGCCAATTATTTACGGAGCTAACTTGCGGGTTTGCATTCCAGTCTGCGAGCAATGCAACGAAGTGCGTCTTTCATACCAGGAGACCCCACTGCAGCTGGCAAGGTCACCGGGATACGGCCGTCCTTTCTTAAAGAATGGAAAACATGGCGCTATTGTATCCCCATCCCCACCCAGCCTGTTCGGATCATCTTGGCATAGCACACCTCAAATGCTTTCCATTCATTACTGGAAGAAGAACAGCATTTCTCTATGCGCCAATGGGAATGCCACTGTCTTTTCTGAACGGAAGGGTACGTACATCCGTATGGAACCTGGCCAGTGCTAAAGAAGAGGAGGAGGGAAATGCCAGTGTGGATCTCTTTCTTGGAATGGAATCATACTTTTGAACGGCACTATTCCACGCGCCTCTAAATCCCGTAGGGGAGCTCGCGAGAGAGCGGTCCGCTTCACATCGCTAACTGAGATGAGACTACTTCCTTTCCTAACTGAGATGAGAAGACTTAGACCAGCTGACATATCAAGCAGTCAACCTTCTATTGAGATTGAGATGGCGATATTGAGATGGTATACTCACTTCTACTTCTACAAGCCCAGGAAGGAACCGAGAACTACCACTTACTTTGACTATTATAGAAAGCGGGAGAAGGGAGGGCAAGCAGTTTGCGGCTCTAGACTAGACAGACAACTATTCTTTCTGGTGCAGGTGAGAATAGAGCCTATCCAGATCGCGATTCTACATCAGGAGAAGCAAATACATGGGATGGGCTACACACACTCATGACTAAGACAAGCAAGGTTTCCGGTGAAAAGACAGATTCCTAGCTGGTAAGGATAGGTTTCATAGACAAGACAATCCAAGAAGGGTTCCTTTTTCTTAGCTTCCTTCTCCTTGGTGTGGTGATGGGAGGTTTCTTACAAGGTCCGTTCTGTTTCCTGCTCTCCGGTTTCCTGTGACAAGACAACTCGATTCTCTGGTTCTATGTATGCTAATACTACCTAGGGTCGGTCTCTCACATCAGGATGTGTCCCTGTCCCGGCCAAGGGGCGATCCTTCCACGCTCTGGCACTAGTGAGAAGACACCCATTGGATGATGCTTGTCCTCTCTATGGATGGAGCTTTGGCCATTCCTCAAACGGAAACGGAAAGATCTAGTCAATCCTGTGATCTGATTTAGGCGGCCTCTTCCTCCAATCTTTGACTACCAAAAACCTACTTGGTCACTTACTCCTTGGGTCCAATACCTTTAGCTCTAAGCATGCAGCACAGAGATAGGTCTTTTTGAATAGGTTGAGGAAAGGGAACGATTGACCACAAAGGTGTGACCCTCGCCTCTAATTGATAGCCGAGCGAAGAAAAGAGTATTTAGCCGCCTACCTAGACCAGGATATCCTGATATTAGGCGCTGTCCTGCAGAAGGCTCAAGAAATAGAGATAGCCAACTATGCTACGGGATAAGGATAAATATCACGCGTGTGCTAACGATCTCGTCTTTGGCAATGACTATCTTCAGAGCGCACTATTATGATGAGCAGGCGCGCATCTATATACCAAGCGTTAACGCAGACAGCTTCATTCGGGCTGGCTACTACGGTGGCCATGCTGATGTATGTATATATACCTTATGGCAAGAATTTGCTCTACTATGACGTGAACTCGCTTTAGCCCTTTATAATGCAATCCTGCGACTTCTGACTTGCCAGGCACCTTGACGGTTATGCCAGTTTTAGGGGACCCTCTAGTAAGAATAGTCTAATAGACCTACTATAGTCCAGTCCAACATTCGATTCTTTCTTTGCTAGCAGAACTTGATATTCCACTCTTGGCACCGCACTTCAAGCATAAAAGCCCTACCTAGCTTTCAACCCAAGCTCAAAACCACCCTTGCTTTAGTTGGACCGGCATACATATCTTATCTCGTAAGAAACCGACGCCTAAACGCCTTGCCTTCACAAGCTCACTAACGGAATAAGCCTTCAAAGTCCCTCTAATATGGAATGGATCTGGATAGCTGGAGGTGGTTATGGATACCACGATGGTTCTGCCTCGAGCTTTAGTTCAAGTTCAAAATATGCTTCACGATTTGTTTTGTCCATAGCATAGGCATAGCATAGAATGTGTGTGTGTATGTGTAGGTATATACCAATAGAAAGAATTGAGCTTTGAGGATATTGCCGCCTAGGTGGAGAGACGGTACTGAGATCTAGTTCAATTGCTTAGAGATATCTTCCCGTGCTGGGATGAGATAGGTGCTTTCAAGTGATTGACATTCACGTATCACCGAATGAGGCCGCTTTTAGCCTCCTTACATCCGATTGGTCTTGAACTTGATCAATGCAAGCAAGAAATAGTGCCGTACTTGAAAGTGCTTACAGCTAGTGATGCTAGAGGATCCAGGGAATGGCCTTTCTTTCGTATTCTACTCAGGAAGCTGGTCTGGCGTATCGGAAAACAGACTTGGCTACTGGATGCCTATATAGATAAGGGAATCCACTTGATAGAAATGATTTGGTTATCCAACCCGGCCCGCATATTGAATGATGAAGTCTTGGGATGGGAAGAAAAGAAATAATTCCACTCTCTACTCGGATCTGGAGATTGGCCTAAGCCCGGCGAATGCAACCACTTCACCTGCCAGAGGACAATAGACGCAGGCACTACACGACAGGTTCTTCCGATTATGCTTCCTTTTCGAGTAATGCAACTAGCCCGATCCCTGCAGGAGATACATACGAGATTAAAAAAGAGACCACTCTCAACTAAGTTTAAGTCCAAGTCGGCTTCCGCTTCAATTCTTTACTTTGACGCTAGGTCTAGGCCAAATTCATTCTTTGACTCTTGGCCCACAGCTGCTCTGCAGGAATATCTTTTTCCTGGTGGATTCTGTGCTTTAATCTCTTTTCCCGGAACTTCTGGAATCTCAATCCAAAGAGAAAGCTTCTACCGGATACAAGTCAAGTTTCGTAACTAGAGTCGCAAATTTCTCATTTGTTACGATTAAAAGAGGAGCTATTGATGATGGCAATCCAATGAGTCTGAGTCACTACTGTGACGAATAAAAGTTTTGTGGAGCTATGCTCATGCTTTCATTTTTTTTAGAATGGCACGACCTAAACGCCCCAGTATAGTACGCCCTTAATGAAAGACGGGATGAGATCTCTTCACTTGTGCTCGAGTTTCATCGTATCGTAGTCGTAGTAGGAATAGGAAGCAAGGTTTCCGGGGAAAAGACAGATTACTACCTGGCACTTGTATTGTGTCTGCTCTACGAGCGCTTTGAACTGAACTAGTGATCCGATTCCGTGATTTCGCCACTAGAAGCACTCCCATGATGGAATCGACTTCCTAAAGCGCTTGGTTGGCTAAAGGTGACGGTTGGTTGAAGCGGTTGCAGGAAAGAGAATTAGTTAGGATAGGATAGCCCTTATTTGGTCCATCAAGCTAGGGCTAGGGAGTAAGCAAAAGTAGATCGTATGAGGGAACACTCCTTCCTCTTATCTTAGAAGAACTTGTCGTAGCTGTGACTACTCGGCACTATTTGAATGGAATGTCAGCGAATCACTTGTTTCACTCATGTATGTGACTAGTCTTGACTGCTGGGTTTTTCTTTCTATGGAGAACGCACGCTAGAGATGCTTAGGAAAAGAGAAGGCTAGAGATGCTTAGGAAAGGTTTGCTTACTGCAGTGCTTTGCTTCCGAAATCTAGAGTTTATGTGCCGAGGCGGGACCCACCTCTCCACTGAGAGGGAAAAGATCTACTGGAAATACTTCCTTTACGGGATGCATATTCCAATCATGAACATGAGGTACAGAACAGACAACAGGTACCAACCAATACCGTACGCCCTGCGGAAGCTCTATGCTATGCCCAGAACCCATTTGATGACTCTGTTCTTCGTTCGCAGGTTTAAAAAGGTGTTGTTGGGACTAAACTAAACTTGCCGTAGTACTAGTACTAGTACTAGTACTACCTGACAATTCCCCTCGGGAGAGTAGATTTCCCATTCAAAAAGTGATACTAACCATGGGCTGGGCTCAAGTAGTGAGTTACTCGGGTTTCCCCACAACAAGGATGTGCACTCAGGGGCCATAAAGCAAGCCTACGCTGCGAAGCTCCATTTCCTCCGCTATCGGGTACTTGCTTTTCCTTAGCTGGGTTGAGTTCTTGTCTCTAGTGGTGAGTCGCCATGATATTGATATGACCCCTTGGATCTTCGGTTCCGATGTTAGTCCAGTGGCAGTTTGCCTAGTTTTTTGTGCCGGTCCCAGGCTCTTGCTCGAGTTTACGCCCTGCCGGGAATTAATCTTAGAAAAAAGGAATTCACGGCCGGAGCATTTATATATGAAAATAGGAGAACCAGTCAAGCTGAGATCCATTACCCAAGACTACTAAGAACCAGTCAAGCTTGCATCCATAAGACTAGTTTCACCCTTGCCTTTGATTGACTTCATTATACGGGACAGGCCGATTTCTTTCTTACTTTAGAGCTATATCGCGTTTTTCATCCCTACGAATTCAATTCAATTCTCACCTCACGAAAAGATCTCTAACGTGCGTTCTAGGCTCTGTCGCGTATATAGAAACGGGCTTGTACAAGCTCACTATTCTCGATCAGGATAAGAAATGGCTGGCTATCCCGATCTACTACCTGCTTCAGAAGCTGGAAGCACCTTTGAATCACCGGCTAGTATCGTCTCACCTGCAGAAAAGAAAATCGAGTTATCTATAAATATATATAAAAAGAGGACCGGATCCTCCCACCCATAATTCCATTCTTATAGATCTTTTTCTTACATAGAATTAGATCCGAATTGACATAGAATGAGGAAAGTGGTTCGGTAGTGAAGAAAATCTCTTGTCTGTTCGCTAGCGTCTCTTTCTTCGATGAATTAGACTGGCACTCACTGATCCCGACTTCTTCTACCTATGAACTGAACCTCCACAATGCTTCCTAAGCTCACAAACCAGCACAGCAATGGGCCCGCAAACCAATCAAAGCGGCGTATGAGGGATGCCGGAAGGAAGTCTTCAGATAGTTCATTCAGTCTCCTATCTAGGACAAATCGAGTTCTGGTTCTGATCTGGCTCGTACACTACGTCAACTAAAGCAGTTGGGGCATCGGTGAATCAAATCTCTTGTCTTCAAATGGTTTTCTCTCCCGGGCTAGCTACCGAGCACTTTGAGTAAGTGAGTCTAGTGGCTCATTTCTGGATGAATACCTTAACTGGTGGATCTGTCTCCAGCTCTGAGGCTTATGTGGGCGTAACCATTTCTGTTTGTGAGCTTAGCTTTCCGTCGAGATGCGTGAGAATAGTTGACCATTGCTTTTTCCTCTACCGGCACTATTATCGATCAGGTTGTCTCTGTTCTAAGGAAAGGAAGAAAAAGATCCAATAAGTTCGATGGGTATTGGTCATAGGCTTGAAAGAGTGTTTCATAGCTAAGGTATCTTCCGGATATATATGTGCGAGATCCAATAGGGTCATAACCCAGTGCTTTAGCGGACTCTGGTGCCAGATCGTTTCTCAAATCATAGAGAATTGATAGAGCTAACCATATGAAATGCATCGATTTCACTATGCATCATTACCAAGGCGGGAAAGGCTGAACCAGATCAAATAGCAGCAAATAAAATAGTAGATGAAGGTCTAAGAGATGCCTACCCAAGCCTAGCTGATATGATAATATCACCTGACATCTAGACTAGTGCTTAGAATGGCTATGCCTACTGATCTTGACTTACCTACCTTGGCATGCAATAGTTTCGCCCACCATTAGATTAGTGGTATATTCTTCTAGAAATATGGATTCCTATAAGCCTAGAAGGAAGTATGACTAGGACTCATGTGTGCTTCTGCCTCTATTATTGTGGGCTGGAAATCCAGATGGTCAGATGAATGAATCAAGTCCGGATAGATAGATAGGATCCCAACGATTCCTGTCTACTTGCTCAAATAGTTTTAGATGGCCTACCCCCCAAGAGATATTCAATCAAGCTGAAGGGAAAACCCCCTCAAGCAGAGTCAAAAGACACAGTGAAAGAAGCCCGCTAACCCACTCTTCTTTCCCCCCAAAACAAACCCAGAAGGTAAGTAGGGGCCTCGGCATCTCTATTTGCAAAGAGAGATACCTACACCAAGAAATATGACTTTTTATGCATCGGAAAACGAATGAGATCAGAAAGGCCATCATTGAGGCAAAAGCAAAATGGAACTCGGAATACGAATGAGATCAGAAAGGCCATCATTGAGTCAAACGATGCAAACATTAAGTGGAATCCTAATCAATCCACGGCGGACCCCTCATCGCAGCAGGAGGACGGGGAGCAACAGTTACATCCGTTTTTTAGTTCGTTCCATATCCCCGTACACCAACTCCCGGTGCACCCCCGGGCAGCCCCATTCAGGAGGGCTTTCACAACTTCCAAACATGCTGTGGAAGTTTTCGGTTCTGGCGGAGTAGTAGCTGAGCGCCCGACCCCCGATTGAGGAGGTTCGTTGGGCTCAGGGGGCAATAAGATAGTTGGAAAACGCGCCCCCGCCCGCCTTTGAGGTAAGGGCGGAGCAGCGGGAACAGAAGGACCTGCAGCACCCGCATTCGGATAAGGGTCGTGACCCGCGGCGTGTGCCACCTCACCCAAATGAGTAAAAACCACAAAAGTAGCAAAAATGCGGGCTGCCCCCACCGGCACCGGGGAACGCAGCCATAAATGAACCAACATCCGTGATACGAAAACCAAAATCTGAAGGAGGAATAATGAAAGTTCGGGAAAAAGAAAAAAATTACCCAAGAGTTTCATTAATTTTATTTCTAATGAACGAAGAATCATTGGAATTTCCCATCTTTTTCAGCTCTGCTCCCAAAAGAGAAAGGAGACGGAACACATTTCTATACCCGGACGATCAATTCAATTTAAGTATACGCATACCTTTTCCCACGATTCAGGAATAGCCATAGAGGACTACGTTTTATAGACGTACGAATCCTACGATACGCGCAAAAGCTATGAAACCATTAGGAAGGGCACAGCAGCCCCAGGCCGGCTCCTTCTTTTACCTTGAAAAACAGATAGGAACGGCAAATCCTTGTTGAAGAAGAGAGGTGAGCAAGAGTGAAGAGTAGAGCGCGCATGGGAAGTGCGGTCGCTATGAACGAAGTGGGATTAGATATGGATCTTCGAAATAAGAGTCTTTCTACTTTCTATAAGCTATAAGTGAATTATTGATCAAGAGATATGTGAAACTATGCTCTTAGAACACCTTCTTCCATGCTATTGAAGCAGGCGAACAGGCGAGTGAGTGAAGAGAGAAGCCATGCCTCTTTCGAGGTGAGGCAAGCGATGAACGAGTAGATGCTGCCCTTAGACCTATTCTCTCTTTCGGTAGCAGACACCGTGATGGGCTAGGCTAGGAAACCTTATTCGATACGATAGGACAGGTAAACAAAGCAAGGCCTGGGTCGAGAGCCAATTTCATATTCTCCGGTTCCATTCCTGTCATCGTATCTTGTGTAAGAATCGCTTTCAGGCTTCTTATCGCTTTCTCATCAGTGGCAGTTTTGTCTCCCGTCCCTACCGAACTATACTATTAGTAACTGATCAACTTACTGTTGGAGTTCTTAAGCATATCTTTTTCCATTATTAGTTCTATCTTCCGAGTGGACTAAGGCATCAATCTGAACTATAAGCCCTATCGCTTGGGAATAAATGCTTCCCTAGCTGCTTGCCGGAGAAAAACGAAGCCTTAGAAATTGTAAATGAATCCCTAAAAGCGGAGAAAGGCTTAAACCTATTCATCTATCCTATCCCTCGCTTGACTCTTCTCGGAAAAGGTTCTCGTTCCCATGAATCTTGATCTGCCTCCTGGCATTGATAGCGATTGATCGAATTCCTACTCTGGTTTGAGAAGCTTTTCAGTTTTCCTTATCACTGAAAAGAATTCAAAATACGTATATTTGGTACTAAATAAACCGCCTTCGCTGGCTAATCCCTATGTCTTGGTACTCTACCCTCCCATTCATAAGAGAGTGGTAGTTGTCACCGGAAGCAGGTGTGAGTTGAGTAAGTCTTGTCAACAACGCTTCGCACAACTAAATACTAACACACTGTTTACTTCTGTTCTGTACTTCTCCACCGCCAAAACACAATGACTGATGACAGGCACGAGCGAAAAACGAGCTGAACGAGTGATCAGGTGCTTCGACCTCTCTTTCTACGGTTGGTTTCTGACATCGATCGACATTCAGTAGGTTTGCTTTGACGAGTTAAAGGTGGAAGCTTCGAAGCATCAGTGAAGAGAGTGACCCTCCTTCCTGTACGCATTTCTGCCTTATTTTGAAAAGCAGCACGGGGACTTCATCTGCCCATGATTGATTCCCGGCTATGATTTATAAAAAATCTTCGCTTCAAAAGCTTTCATTTCATTTTCTTCAAAGGCACATGCACTAGGTTACTTACGGAATCTCAAAGAAAGAGTCGTCCAGGAGCACTTCGTTAGATTTGCATGTGTTAAGCATATAGCTGAAGTAGCCTAAGCGCTTCAACCTGCTCTTACAAGACGAATCTCTTTCTATACGCAATTGAAATGAAACTTTGGGCACTTCTGTAAGCCTTGCACCTCTATTGATTTAGCTCCTTTCCTTTCCTTTCTAACATGCAAATAAAACCTATGGAAACCTTTTTGAGATTTCGTCCACGAGCATTAACCAAAAAGAGCTATCCGGGTTATCTACCCCGCTGTTGAGCCAACTTTTTAGTCTTTTCGACCGCTTATCCAGATCTATACTATCTAGATCAAGGTCGAGAATCGATTTTATAGTATCCTTCTGCTCCGCCGGGGTACCGGGCAGACCTAGCCCAAAAAAGTGACCTTTTTCTACTGCTTTGGTTGCGAGGGTATCAACCTCCTCTTGCACCCGTAGAATCTCCTTCTCCGTTTTACGAAGCAAGGTTTCATCCGGGTGCCCTTTCATCCAATCCGATGGGCCATCCGATGGGCCTGCAGCCTCCGCCCTTGTCGTTGCAAAGAAGAAGAAAGATAAAAAACAGAAGGAAAGAAGGAGAGCACTCCCACTCCCGTTATTAGCGAAAATCTTTATGGCCCAAGTTAGGCACAATTGAGCGAAGGCAGCCACTTCGCGATATTGTGCCAATTTCTGTTTTGAACTACCCCAGACTTGTTTCATAGCTTTCGGAATAGCTGCAAATACAATATTTATACCCTTCATATCCATTCCACTAAATCTCATTGTGACTCTCAACTTTGATTGAAGCTCAGCTCCCAAAAGAGAAAGGGAGACTTTTTTTGTTTTGTGGTTGGCGTGGGTTTTTCCAACGAAAAAAAGAACATTCGAACAAATAGACTTGATTCCATTCCATGACAAGACAAAATGCTAGCTTCCCTGTAACTGTAACGCATACACTGGAGCGTTTGTCCCATTGACGAAGGCCAATGAAACTATTCTACGAATTTTCTGAGGAGCAACTTGACATTTCTTCATGCAGCTCAAAAGCTCTAGCGGAATCGCCGCAGCATCCTGATATTTTCATATTCTATATGTGACCACATCAGGGATTAACCCTGGATCTCTTAGCCCACTGAAGATTTCCTCAGCTGAAGATATGCGTCCTTGCCCACAAATTCAATAAGCGAATTGAAAGATAGGACAGTTGGATCAACTCGGAAATCTCCTCACCTCAAATGAGTTCCTTATCACTGCATCAGATGCCACGCATGAGATTGTCCTTACCAATATCTTTACGCGCACCCAGCTTTGGTTACCCACACCACCAATGCAACTAATTTCTGATCCCAACTTCATTCCTTTTATTTATCCGCGTTATATCATTCGGGTAATCTTATCTCCACCTTCGTCAGAAGGCTTTGAAGTCGTGTTCCAACTGAACGGACCCACATTCGGATATTGCAAAGTACACGGCAATGCTTGGGCTGGCTACTAATTCAAGGATGATGAGTAGGATATTCACTCCATGCTCTTAGGGAGTTCTTTATGCTGTGCGGTTACCGCCTTGCCACTATAGATCTCGTTCCTGAGATGAAATTCACTGTTCTCAGTGTAGACTATGACACTGCCCCATAATGACCAAGGGATGAAACCGGCTTTTACATAACTCAGCAGTTCCTTTGTGTACTTGCAGACGCTGGTGACGATCTGTTGTTAGTTCTCATGAGCACAGAAACTGATAAAGTAATAATTTACCGCTGGGATTCAGGGGTTATAAAATGGGTGAAGCCCTCAAGCCTCGGTCGGTGGAAGAAGTGAAATCAGTTCTCGCTTTGAGACTTCCAGATTGCACCGCAAGTAACGATGGAATGCAAGAAAGAAGACTCAGGAATGAAATCAATCAAACCTCCTACTCATACTACCCCCTCTTCCCGATAAGCCCTGTCTTCTTCTTCGCCATCGACTTTAACACGTAGTCCTGCCCGTGTGAAAGCTGTCAACACACCCCGCTCACTACGACGGTTCGACAACCCTACTACCATTCCCGTAAGGTGGGCGGGCTTCATGTAAGGTGGCCCTCTTCCGTATTGATAACGTAGATTTGAAGCACCTAGAAGGAGGAAAGTCACGAAGTCATCAGTAGGAGTAGTGAAAGCAATACGAATCAATGAATTGAGGGCAGTCGAAGCAGACAGTAAATTACTTGAAATAAAGATAAATAAGTGCTCGAGCAATTGATTATTAAGTAAGTAGGCGGCGTAGAAGGGGCGGTTCTACTTAAATGAATGGCTCGTTCATAAATCCACTCGCTTGGCAGCAGTCCATTCCTACCGTACTCCGGCTATTCTATCTGTCTGTGTATCGCGTAGAGCACGTACTATGAATCCAAGTTCCCTAGTGTCAGACTCAACTCAGTCTGGTAGTGTCCCTGGTCCTATCGAAGCAGCTACTTCATCCCTGGTGTAAGGGCTTGTAGCTTTCAATGTGTTCTTTCTTGCAGTAAAGTAAGGAACGATTGATCTCTCTTTTTTGAGGGACCATAGGCCTTAGGCTTAGTCCTAGAAGGTTGAATGCTTTCGCTACGCCCCGCATAATGAAACCTATGTCTTAGAATTTTGAATTAGCTTATATAAGCAATTATAAGATCCTTCCTCTATCTCATAGTCAAGTACGGAGTAGGAATCAATAACAATTGAATAAGACATAATTATTGCTGCATGCATGTTCACCTAAAGCATTTCTTACCACTTAAGTGAACGAGGGGGATATCAGTATTTTGACTGACGGCTGTTGTCTAATTATTGAAATAGAAACACTCCCTTCCAAATGCTATTGCCATTCTCCATTCCGGTCTGTAGCAACGTACTTAGCGCACTAGTTCAATTTTTTTATTCACTCTTCGCATTGATAAATCAAACAAACTATGACAAATTAAAGGAGAGGGAGGGCACTCTAACCAGGCTATATTTTCACTGCTTCATGGATTTTCGTTATTGGGTCTCACCCCGGGAGAGATTTTCTGCATCAGCGATCATGCCCCCCTTATTCTAGCGGAGGAACAGCTTCATCAGATTCATTCCCTTGCTAATCCGCCTTCAAGTACAGGAAAGGCTCCTGAATTGCTACCTAATAATAGATGACTTCATTTTACGGAATACCAGGTTAAGGCGTTAACAAAGAGAGGCCATAGATAGGCACAGTCTTCCCATACTGGGAGTCAACAGCTTAGATGAAATCCAAAGGCTTCTTATTATTCACCGCTAGGATCTCTACCCGTTATCCAGGATGGGCAAATGAATGGACTCTCCCTCCCCTCAATAATAGTCGTATCAAGAGACAGAGGTGAGTTAGCAATTTCAGATAGCTCGGTTGCGGGTACAGTTGCACTGAATACTCCTCTGCTTCCCCAAGGGAATCGAGTGGATTAAAGCACTCCACTCCGTAGTACAAAGAAATTCACAGCACTGATTTGTGACAGTACCATGCTAGCACAGTGAATTTTGTGCTTCCATTCTAATCTAATTACAGAAGAAATGATGCTGGAAGAAATGAGCTTTTCTGCTGTAGTTTATTGAACTAAGGCACTCTGCACATAAGTCACACCTAACCGGCTATATGTTTCTTGATCGCCGATATCTCCTCCCCACCCAGCGCTAGCTTGCCAAGCTTCCCTCACGAGACTGTGAAAAGCATATAGGAAGGCAGAACAAAGACAGGTGGGACCTCAATGATGAGTATGCTTGCTTCGCCTCCACTGCAAGACAATAGCTTGGGCCATAGCCAATAACCAGTTTCCATCCTAGCTTTTCGCGACAATCCATGATATCTTGCTGAATGCATTGCTTCGGATCTCTATGCTCTGCTACAGTGCTCTTCCGTCCATTCGATTCTTTTCCTGCCAGTCAGACCCCCATCTCATTTCATGTAGTCAAGGACTCAAGGGAGTTCTAGGTGGGCCGCCCCAAGAGAACCATTCGCAGCAACGATGGTCATATAGGATTTCCGGTACCAAAGGTGACATCGGCGACTGAAGAAAGACTATTTAGCAAAGGATTGACGGGGCTAGTCTACAGAACAGATTCAGACCCAATGAGGTATAATTCATAGAATAAAAGAGCTTTGATTGTCTTGCCTATGAAACAACCTAGGATTCTCTTTTCATTTGATGTCATAGACTCTACTCGAGCCAGGAATCGATTTGTAATTTCAGTGAAGTTCAAAGCTGTATTGTATGGAGAAATGGTGAATTCCCAGTGGTAAGCCCAAGCCAAGTTATGATAAATAGAAAATCAATGCGCTGGTTTATTCCAATATTTAAGACGTGGATGAGGGCGCGCGAATATCGAAAGTTCTTCGAGGGAAGAGTTCGGAGAACAACAACATGCTTTCTTTGAAAATCCAAAAGCCCATATCATATCTTCTTTGCATTTAGATCGCTGTGTGTTTCGCGTGTGGCAGGGTTGGGGTTCATTGGCATCATGACTCCCTTTTTGGATAGGGGAATAAGAGAATTTCCAGGGATCCGTGAGACTGCATCGTTCGAAGACGCATGTTCCTCTATTTCTTCTAATCTAAAGAGGTCATTCATTAGTGTGGCGTGGGTTCTCCCAATCATTAGAAGAAGAATCCAACAATGTATGTTCAAAAGGGGGCTGGGATTAGGTCTCATTTAAGACAGATCCTTAAACAGATATGGCTATAACCCTTCCTTAGACTTAGAGTGACTTGAGTGAAAGTGATAGCTTCTCCTACTTTCGAAACAGAACGACTAGGTGGAGTATATTGCCTATCTTTTGTGTATTCTCCCGCATATCGATTTCATGATTGTCGTCTACTTCCCTCTCCTGACTTGATTCTCTAATGCGAGTATGGCGCTTCTCTCTCCCGTCCGGTCTACCTTATTTTAGCGCATCCTCTCTCTCCCCTTCTTGGCTCTTTCGAGTTGCGACTCTTCTCCAAAAAACCCAAGGATATGCAATTCCCATTATGTGTGAGCATGCGTCCTTCATAGAGATAATTAGGTGGTTTGGCAATCAGTAAATTCTCATTCGGATGAGGAAGATGACTTGTTCGGAGGAAGGAAAAGAAAGAGAAAAAGGGTTTTTCTTAAAAGAGAAAGTCTGGCACATGCATATGCATAAGAAAAGCGGGGCTATTCTCTAGAATGCCTATTCCGTCCTGTTCTGCAAATCGATTTCTCCCCCGCTACTTTAATCCGATGCTTGACCTGCTTCCTGAAACGAAAGACTGCTCCACGAACATCTCAACAAAGCTTGCCCAAAGGACGAGAACCCCTTGACTGGCACTGCTGACCTTCCACCGGCGTATCCACGAACAGAAGCTGCTGTTGGTACCTTGCAATCGTATCCCGGCACCTTGACTGTCCTATCTGCTTGCCAAATAGAACTTTCCGATGGCCAACTCCAATTATTTTATTGAGTTCGCACCTCCAACCTCACCGGAATCAGTGGTAGCTGCTCCAAAGTAGTTCTGAAAGCGAAAGAAGAATCGGCTTCTGTGTCAGGGAGAGTCGAAAGTAGAGTTTCAAGCAAGAGTGCGGCGCGAACCGGCAGATCTTATGAGATGAGAATCGAAGAATTTCATAGTTAGTGGGGCCAGGAAAACATTCCTTGTAATAGGTTACCCGAAGTAGAAGTGCCAGCTAGAATAGAAATCACTCGTATAATATAAGAGTTCTGTTCTCACTTCCTGATACGACCGATACGAAAGAAAGCATCTTCGTCAGAAACCCCGTTTGGATGATAGCTGATTTGACCTCGAGAGAAAGGGGGAAGATTTGATCCATTTGAAAGCCAGCGCAGCGCTATCTCAGTGAATGGGATTCGCTTAGGCTCCTCAATCCATTACGAAGCCAGCAAAGAAAACGCTATTGGAGAGTTCCAAAGCAATCCAATTCTCACTTCTGCTGCTCTGCAGCTTACCTAAGAGTTCTCACGCCTAGTGAAGATCGGAATCGGAAAGGGAAGAACGTTATTCTATGTTCCAGGCAGAACGTCTGTAGATGCTAGGTCAATTCCAGAGCCAGAGATAGAAAGACAGCTTGATTCGAACCAACCAATAGCCTGCCTCTACTCACTGTTGACAAAGGAGGAAGGTTTTCCCTCGGTCCAGTAGATTGCCGTAGTCAAAAGTCCATCTCGCTATATGGCAAAAGTCGTGTTTTTCTATTTCCCTTGACAAGAATCCAGGCAGTAATCACATCATTAGCATTGATCTACGCATTTCGAGAAAATAAGACGGGGCTACTTCACTTCCTAATTAATAAAGTAGGAGCGAGTACGGAGGTACTAGACCGTGATTCTGGTCCTGATGCGGACACACCTGTCGACAACAGAGAAGGGATTCAATTGAGAGCGGATAGCAAGATCGAATGAATGGATACTCTGAGATAGAACGATAAAAAGAAAATTTGATTAATCCTACAAAAGCCTTACAAGGCAGGTAAACTTTATGCAGTATCTGCTACAAAAAGAAGGTTAGAGAACAGGTTCCATCTACTTTATCCGCTTTTGGGCATGAAGAACATGCTTCTTTCTCAATTTATAGGAATCGTTAACCTTTTCATTGGATTGGTTTTTTGATGCAGTAGAGAAGCCGTTTCCTTTGAACTTGGTCCATCGGACAGATATAGACATGGAGAAGCTTTTCAATGTAAATCTTTCACTACTTTGTTTGGACCTTGCTTCTTCACTTAATGCTTGCTTTCCGTCTTGCCTTTGCTGGGCCTACGATAGGCTGTACTCCAATACGAAATAAGATTGTACATGAAGGTTGGTGAAAAGCAAAAGAAGCAATTGGTTCTCAAATGCCGTGACGTCACCTAGCTTTATTCTAAATTTATCATTCTATTGGTATGTATAGTGTCTTTCATCTGCTTTTTCATTCATTCTGCCCACAGCCGTTAGGTATTATGACAAAAGGAACCAGCATGTTGCGGAGCAGCCAAGTAAACCAAGAAATGACTCAAGTAATCCAAGGGCAGAGCAACGTAATCCAACGGAGGGGCTACGTGATCCAACAGAAGAGCTACGTAAACAAGGAACACATGAACCTGCTAAGGATCCATTCCACCTGCCAAGTAGACCAATCACAAGAGCTCGGGCCAATAAATTCAATGAAGTAATCCATATCCATATGCTGATTCAGCAAGCCAAGCAAGATGTGGTGGAGAATGCGCTAACGCGCAACGGCTTTCGCGCTAGTTGCTCAATCCGTTGCTTGTTTGGTAAGATTACCTTGGGAAGTCTCAGGGACTGACTGAACCGAATGTATAGCGTCAAGATAAGAAGCACGCACTCCTACTAGACATGGAAGGAGTAAACCTCAAATATGCTTTCTTCCCTTAGGTATGTTTCTAGATTCTAGTCCGAAGTCGGTCGTTGATAGATTTATTTCTTTTGCTTGCTCTCCGTTACTTTCCCTTCCTATATTTAGAAATCGATGTAAAGACAATAAGAAAGTGGTTGAGACAGAAGATTCTTGGTAGTTTATTGGCTCTAAGTACAATGGGTACGTAAGTTATGTGTTTTGTTTCATGCTCCTTGGTGATTTGATTTTTCATCAATATGATTTATTGCCCATCGAGAACTAACTCTTAGTAGGTACTCAACGTTGAAATCACACCATCCGAAAGCAGAAAATCCATCCCATTAACGGAATATATGTGACACAGCTACCTTGTTCAAGGAGATACCATTCCCGAGGACAGCAAACCATAAGCAAGGAAGGTGGGTTGTGGCTCCTAAAGTTTGGGTATGACTCCATTACAGGTACTGGTACTGGCTGCAAACTGGTTCTTGGGTTAATTATGATAGTTGTTGACGACATAGAAGGTTTTTCACACCAGTATCTACAGTACTTGATGCTAGGATGACTGGAGTCATGGAGCTTGTCAGGTTTCCAGATCCAGGTGCCTATCTTATTTAGATACTTCAGCTTATGCGGCACATCTCTTGCAGCCTATGCCGGCCTCAGATCTAACTAAATCTAAATGAGCCAATGTTTCTAAATCAAAATGCAAGGTTGAAGGAAGGGGAAAGTAGAGCATAATATGCAAGCGCCGCTTATGGGAATATCTTAGCCAGTTGAAAGAAGTGCCAGAAAGTATCTTCTAGTGACTTCCTTTGATCTTCACTAAAAAACAAGCTTCTTAAGTATTTCTTTCAAAGAAGCAAGCAATATGACATTTTCTGTGTCTTCCATTGGCAGCACTATGGAAGAATGAAGTATTTGCATCTCCCTTATAGAGATTGGCTTCAAGCAAGGCAGTGAACCCGCACTGATCGAATGAATTCTTCTTTAAAAGCTCAAATCCAATGCTTTCATGCCCCATCCTGTGATCTAGTTGCCCTTTCTCGTCACTATTCTATTCTATTCTATATCGAATCGAGAAAGCTTTACTTCACTTCTATTTGCTTTGCCTAAGAGAAAAAGAGATTCCCATTGGCCCCGGGCCTATATCACTATATCATGTTTGCTTTCAAGCAAGAGTTCAACGAGAAAACGAATCTATAGATGAAGCGGAAGATCCTCCTACGAGAAAAGAGATCGAATCCTGCATAGTGCCAGGCCATGAAGTAAAAGAATGCTTTCCCTTGGGCCCATTTCATTTCATCCTATTTCTCTATGTCAAATCAAGGCAGAACGTCCGTAGATGCTAGTGCATTAGTATTAGTTGGGCAAGGCAGCTCAGGGCTAGCAACTGAGCGAAAGACACCGGAAAGTGCTTTAAAGGTGCCGGGATACGATTGCAAGGTACCAGCAGTAGCAAGTTGCAAGTAGATCATCTCTCTTTCTTTCTACTCGCGGGAGTGGTGTTTCGGGTCAGGCTAAAGACATCGAACTGTGGATCAGTCGTGAATCAAATCGAAATCTGAAATAGAGGAATAGAGTCATCCTCACCACAACAAAGCTATGGGTCGGCTTCAAGCCAATAAGTAGGAAACCATGCAGGTACGAGAAAAAACCCATTACTTGATTCAGACACTTGAGGAAGGTGTCAACGGACGGCACAGCTCCTCAGAGGCAACCCATCAAATGGATCTTTAGCGGCTCTAGTCTAGCCAAGGGAACGGGTATCACGTATTTCCTTGAAGGCAGCCCCTATAACCAAGCGGAGATGCTTCTGCCTTTTGGGGAGGCCTGTTTGTTGTACAAGAGGAGAAGGTTCGTATCTCCTTTCCGGCACAAAAAGATGCATCTATTTTCCTATCTTTGGCCAAGGTAACCCGTATTGGACAAGCTTGCCTTTTGTGGGAGCATCGTTTCGAAAACTAGTCTAATTTCTTTCTTTTTATTTAGGAGATGCTTTTCCGTTACTTGACTTTCACTAGTGTGATGCCGATCTCTTACTCGAATGCTTCTGCGAAGGGATAGAGGAAACAAACTGGGAATAGGAATTGATAGCGGTAGCTGTAGATAGGAGATAGGAGTGCGGACCAACACAAATACTCGAATAAACAGAGCCCTGGCGATAAGAAAGTATTTCACAAGTTCCGAAGTGCCGTTCAATTCAATTCAAGGAAGACGCATCCCTGAAAGAAGGTCGTAGGGAGAGAGGGTTCTCGATACCGGGCATTCCAAAGGCAGAGAAGGTTCTCGATACCGGGCATGGAAAATAAGTTCCTTTGGGCTTTTGAGTCGGAGGAGACTGGCCACCTTTCCTACGCAAATCTTCAGCGCAAATATTGCGCAAATATGACTTGAGATTGGAAATAGCAATTCCAGGCATCCATGCTTCTTTAGGCCCAGACCCTATAAACCAACTTTAGGAAATCTTATGAAATACGCCGGTCTTAGTCTTAAGCAGCCTAGCACTATCGATCAAAGCGACAACCCTCTAAATAAACTTCCATTTTCTTGAACACGGGTAAATGCCATTCTATCTCAACTATGGCGCATTTGACCGAGGTTTTCGTCTCAAGTCCACTCCTGAAGTGAAGCCCTGCCGATTGAAGCAGAAAGGCTCTTCTTATTGGGTATCGGACTCGAAACCTTCAAAGTCGCTGCTACGTGCTCTGTGGTGCGTCTCAGAGCCCTATTCCATGTGGGGGTTGGAAGACATTTATTTGATCCCAGAGGGATTAGACCTCCCTCTGGGTTGAGGATACGTAGCAGTGGAAGATGCCGGTACATTATACGTCTACTCACTTCCTAAGCAAAAATCACGGCAAAACTTTCTTTCTTTTCGAAAACTGGATTCGGGTTTCCAGAGGAAAATACGGGGTTTCTTCCCTCGATCAATCATCCGGCACCTTGACTCGTAGTGCCGCACTGGCACTGATCTAGACTAGAGTTCGACACCCGTGCTTGTGAGCGAGGTTTTCACTTCTCACTCGTATTGATTGATGCCGTGGACTTGCCAGAGAGGAATATAGGAAGGAGTGTCAGCGCTATTCAATACTTTTTGGTGTCGACGGAACTCAAGCAAGGAGTTCCCATCAAAAAGGTGAGAACGAACTCGATCTTTGCTAGAGGTATTGGCCAAGCTTCTGAACCAGACTAGAGAAATGCTTGACTGCCCGATATGAGATCCGCTATACTTAAGAACTGTGGCACTTGTTAGGTCTGGGCCAGGTACGAGCACTTAGAGGTTTGAGCAAGCATTCATGCAGAACGTAATCTGAACGTAAGTTTTCGATTAGTGAATGATGTGAACCAGTGGAATCTCGTACTAGATAGAGACTGCCATCCATCCGGACTAGAGGGCTATCTACATTTCTGTGCTCGTATCACCTTTCAAAGACAGGTTTCAATGGGGGTCAAATCTTTCTTCCCTCGGAGCTTTGAAGCTGTTTGGTTCGCCATTAGAGCAGCACCTTTCTCCGCTAAAGCCCATGCTTGGAATAATAGGGTTCAGTGATCCCCGGTCTCTGGGGAGTCAGTCTCGTATCCAGTCCAGAACAGCTCGTTTAGTCAGCAGGCTTATGCGCTAGTCGCCATCTCCAGATCCGGCTAAAGAGTTCGTTTACCCACACTGGCATCAACTTAAACTACTTCTCTCTTTTATGTGGATTGCTATCCTACGACGAGCTGTGCTTACTCCCCCTAAGTGGCATACTTGCGCCTGTGCTTGAAATCAAAAATATATTGCCTTTCCACAACGGATCACATTCCTCTAGCCATGACTGAGATCTATCTTCTACCAGGACACGGATACGAGTATAGTGCCAAAGAGTAATGCCGCGAAGAGGTCAACCTTTGCTTCCGAAAGCCACTGTTTTATGTTTATGTTCCTGAGGTCCCTCCTCTCCAGGGGTTCAACAGAAGGAGTTTAGGCCGGTGTCCGCCCTCAAGAGTGCCAATCCTGAGATCTTAGAGTTGTAGACCGAGTCGAGGGCTGCTTCTCAATCAAGCGATCGGCAACAGCCACGAGAGGAGAGTGCACTATTCATTCTAAGTGTGGGATCAGCTTCTAAGCTTTTAAAGCCCCCCCATCTGCCCAAATCTTATTAATCTCAAGCGGACCTGGTGGTTGGAAATACTATTAGAGGCATAACCTACGTACGTGTATCATTAGGTGCCGGGTGGGTAAGTTCTTTCAGCAGCAATATGGGGCTTCTTCTTTGTTGGAAAAGCTTTGATAGAAACGGCAGGCTTCTACCAATGGAAAATAGGTCGAGACCACGAACACTAGACACTAGGAGATTGCTTTTGCCGTCGGCATATGCGGAAGTATTCGTTCTTTGAAATATTCGATCCACAAGCAAGCTCTAGTCAAGTGTATTCGAAGATACAAAGCATAGCTAGGAACAATGCAAGATTACACAGACTGTACCCATGATAGTAGTGGTGGCTAATGGAAATTGAATTTCCACTTTTTCACATAAATCACTACAAGGCCTGAAGAGGAAGTAAAAGTCCCCAATGGGTGAGATGATGTGTGGCTCAGCCTCTACTCAGATTGAACGTTCTGAAAAGAGCAGTTCTTGAGGGGATCTTGTACCAATGGTGAAGATTGAGGCAATGGAACCAAAGAAAGAAAATAAAGCAATTAAGGCATTTGATACTAATGGATATAGCCCTAGCCTTCAGAAAAGGAAATCCAATAGTGCGTCCGTGTCCAATTCGAAGTAAGACCCCATTCCCATTCCAGTTACTTCATAATGTGCCATACCTGATTATGGCCACGATTCCAATTTTACATAAAACCAAACCAAGGTCTGGCGAATCCTCTTCCCAACTGGCCTGGAATGAGATCCAGAAAAGGACCTGGCAAGAGATACGTCTGTCTTGTTGTGATGTGATGCGAGGAATAGGCGAATCTGTCGTGATAGAAAACCTTTGTTGCTATGCTAATGGATCTGCTCAGGGAACTGGCCAGGGTTCAGTTGAAGACAGGAATGGAAATGTTTCCCAACTAGAGCTACGGCACTTTTCCAATAAACGGAAGCTCAAGCCAAGCCTAAAGCGAAGCATCCGCCTCCTCTTTACTAGCGAGTCTAGTTTCCTACAGGGCAAGGGCGTAGACTGGTTTCGAGTCCTATAGGAGGATCAAAGTATTAGAGCTCAAGTAGTTCTCTTACGACCTAGTCAATACGCATTGGAATCATGGCATCCCCTCCACCGTAGTAAAGTAAGAAGTAACGGGTCTACGCCCAGCTTCCTTGTTCCGGAAATGAAGGATCCATGCAGAAGTGGACTCTCTTTCCGTTCTGTTCAAAGAGTTGGCCTGGTATTCTAGTTACTCTAGACCTATTCCCTTCGAAATAGAAACTCTTGCCAGAGCTGAGTAGAAATCATCATTACCGCCGCATTTACTATACTAGACTAGCGCCTAAGATAGCTATAAACATGGTATGTCTTAGAGCGATATGAGTATTCTTTACCAGCACCACCCAGGGATCCAACCACAATCAGAAATGGATACGTTCTAGTTTCCATCCTTGACTTTACTAGTCCTATAACCGGCATCCAAGCAAATAGACTTGTCTTTCTCTTTCTCTTTTTCCCTAGTCCCTAGTAATAGGAGATCCTTCCTGTTCTGGATATGTCCTCTATTCCATCCGGTTTGGACACAGATTGTCAACGGTGAGGTGACATGACCTTGATCAATAGATCCCTTACTCTGGTCCCTAGTTCCTTACCTATTTGATAGGGAAGCGTTTCGATATCACCTACCATGAACTCAGATGGTGTTTGCTGACGAAAGAAAAAGGCTGGTTTTGGCCGCAGCACTGGCACTCAAAAGGGATCCTTCCGCCTGCCGGGAATAAGTACCGGCACCCTTACAGGAATCAAATCTCTTGGAACGAGATCAAGGGCCGAAGGAAGTCAACTGCGAATCGGTTCGGTAGTGAAGAAAATATCTCTTGTCTGCTCTTCATCTTCAGCAACGCGTGATGCGATAGTGCCAGAGAATATCTTCTCTTCTCTTGTTGGTAGGAAAGCAGTGGTGAATGAAAAGCGGTTCTGTTCCCTTCCGGGTGAATGGATGGGAAATGGAAATAGACTAACACTCACACAAAAGAGACAAGGAACCAGAAATGCTTACTACTGACCAGCTCCTATTCCTATGCCAAAGAGGGATTCGAGTTTCAGGGGTAGAGGGAAGCTTTAGGAAAGGATAGATGCACACACAATCTGATAAGCCTGCCGACTAATCTCCCTAACAACCGGCGCTGGATACCTGAGACCCAGCTGGCACTTCTCTTGATCCAAGCGTTGGTCTAGTTTCCATCGGAAAGTTATATGTTCTTGTTAGGCGGTAGCAAGCAGTATCTCATTTCTGTCGGTTCAGTTCAGAGAAATAGGTCTAAATAAACCGGGCTTGTCCCGTAGATTGTACTATCCCCCTTGCCCAACAGGAACAGGAACTGGAGCTCTTGCCTTCTATTTCAATTAGTTGCTTGATGGAAAGCAATAGGCAATCGGCTAGATTGCACATCCAACCTGTTCACTGATTTATGCTGCAGGCACTTCAGAAACCTGAGCTGGGTGGTTCCACTTCTCAAGTTTGGAGCCTCTAAAGAATTCTCCGCCTCAGGATCTGGGTCATAGAATTGGAGCCATTGGACCTTCCTCTTTTCTTTCGAAAGGACCTTTTCTCTAGGACCGAACAAGAAGATCCATACTGTCTACTTTTGAACTATGTAGCTATTGAGAAATCTAGTGCGGAGCCAATATCGTGTTCATGGTGGCCGGCGCTTCCGAAAGACATCACGTCCTTCTCTTTAGTTTTAAGCAATGTGGTCTTCCCTGGTTGAGTGAGTGAGCCCGGTACCTACAGCCTGATCTAAGCAGTATTCCGAGGGGATAGAAACGGAAAGCAAGACGAAATCCTGTGTTGAAAAAGAACCTTGCAAGGAAGCTATGGATATATTTTAGTAAAAAGAGGAAATTGAAGCCCAATCACAGTGGTGAGCAGAGCCCTCGTCCCCGATATCGATATTTATTTTCCTTCGCAATCCATTCCTTAGAACCACTTAATCGGATTTTGAAACAGGCAGCTAAAGAGAGTCCCATGGGCATGCATGGGGGGAGAGTCATTCCTAGCGGTAGGTGGGTCGTTTCCTGCGTCTTATCATGGCAAGGACACTTTTTACAGGTCCATCAAATAGAAATCCTTCTCTTCTGGGAAACCTAAATTCTAAACCAAAGTGGTGAACTGGTTGGCACTCTGCACTCTTCTACTTCAGTTTCTACCCCTGTCCTGTGGTATAGGCAAATGCACTTTACTAGTTATGCGGCCCGCCCTAGATTACCAAGTTCCTCTTGGAGGAGGAGGTACCAGTGCCAGTTTCTAGAATCGTATAAGGATCTGCTTCTCTTCTGCTTCTGCCGCTCGCTCTCGCTATAGTAGGTAACCTCCCCTCCGGTCGATAAACAAGAGAAGTATGTGGCAGCTCGGTGTTTGTGATTGAACTGATATTTATGTTATTCCTCGCATCGCAACAGGACGGATCTTTAGATTGTACAGTAGGAACGGAAGGCCCCGCACTCTCTTTCCTTGGTTCTTGGGTCAGTGTAGTGCGTGCTAGTCAGCTTGGTTCATAGTCTGAAAGGAAAGAAGGGGGTTATGTGATCGTGTATGTAGAATAGGCGGAACTGCAATTAGTCCATTCAGTTGGAATATTTCTCCAGAACTTCTCTCTTTTCCTCGGCTCGGTGAAACAAGAATCTGTTTTGCTCAAACCAAAGGCAAGGAGCGCTTACTTTAGCCTTTATTTCTTTTGTGATATGTCTTCCTTAAGGATTCATCCAATGTAATCCCCACTTCCCTTCTTTTTGATTTCCCTTCTATTTAGATATGATATAGACCTAATTCTTATACAAAGAAAACTCTTTCGCTTCACTTTGTCTCACTTTCTCTAGAATCTCTAGAAAAAAGAATTGCTCTACCCTTTATTTAATGATAGTCAGAGACTATTAAATAAAAAAGAAAATACTTACTACTAATTGGATTAGAACCTAATTAAAATAGGATGATTAATATATATTAAAATAGGATGATTAATATATACATCCTAATGAGGAGTAATACTAAAAAAAAGAACTCTATTTCAGAATTATGAAACAGAATATCCTGTTTTATTATTTACTCTTTCTTTTTTTTTCTTTCGATTTTTTCTATTTTATTTAAAGTGGATCGATTTAGATAATGTATATGATAGTAATATACTTCAAATAAAATAGGAATTCGCAAAATGGAGAAAATCGTTGCAGTCATTATAGGAAAGTATGGGAAGACTTAGAGCATATCCTATTTAAAGGAGGATGAAATTCAAATCAGGTAAGGGATCCTTCCTTCTATTGATTTGATCAAAATTCTTTTTTCTTTTCCTGTCTCTCTGATTTTCGTTTCGATGAATGAGCCTATGGATGCTTTGATCTCTATTCTATGGCGCAATCGACCGTCGAGTCTATAAACAAGTACTAAATAAGGAAAAGAAAACTATACTAAAGGAAACATAAGATATCCATCCTAAAATGGAAAAAAGACGTATATATTAGGGCTATACGGATTCGAACCGTAGACCTTCTCGGTAAAACAGATCAAACGGATTATTATCGAAATGATTCGAACTGTTTCAAAGACCCAACATGCATTTTTCTGCATTGGGCTCTTTCATCAACTAATGTAAAGATCAGTTAATTCGCCATAGTTTTTCTTTAGGGAAAGATAATAAGATGGCTCCCTGTGCTCTGATTGATTATTTGTCTTATGATCTATCTAGGAACAATACCAAAGTGTTTCAAAGGAGGATTACCTTTACTTAGGTCTGCCTCCGGCCTAAATTAAATCAACCTAAGTGAAATGGAGTCTCTATCGTTCCGCTGCAAGAGTTTACTATGAGACTTCATACACCTTAAAGTTCATAGAACGAAAAGAAGTTTTTTGGAGGCCCTTATCCTCATTACGCCTAGCATTGAGTGGGCTGGATATTTACCTTATCAACTAGCAAATCAATAGGAGTTCTATTTGAGTAAGCACCTTAATTGGCACCTGAATCGGACTGAACCAGCTGTTTGTCATTGTCAGGCTACTGTTCTTCTATTCTTTCGAATCCATGAAGTAAGACATTGATTTTGCAACAAGGTCAATTATGTTCATTGCATAATAAGTTCCGCATTGGCGCACGTGTAAACGAGTTGCTCTACCGAACTGAGCTATAGCCCTTGTCAGAGATATCTTAACATATAGATAATTTCTTGTCAAGATGAATATTCTCTAATGCCAGAGGATATCCCTTTGATCCGTTTACTATATAACATAACATAACATAAACATACCAATAACGGAGCGGTATTGCTTATAAAAAGGATTCAATCTATAATCGATCGAAGTAATGGGGCTTCTTTTGTGGTGATAAATTGCCTACTTAACTCAGTGGTTAGAGTATTGCTTTCATACGGCGGGAGTCATTGGTTCAAATCCAATAGTAGGTAGGTAGGTAGAAAAATTACTAGATAGCATTGGACTTACTTCGCTTCGCTATCTAATAACTTTTTCTACCCTTCTTTCCTTTTTCTTTGTATCAACGAAATCTTTGGATTGTCTTCAATTGGATGGGGGAATCCAATTGACAGCCTCGACTCGTATCCTAGCTCGTCTGAGAGCTAGCTTCGCTTCAACCAATTCTTTCGTACCTTCAGCTTTACTCAAGTTAGCTTCGGCTATTTCAAGTGCCTGTTGAGCTTCTTCTGGATCAATGTCACTACCCAGTTCTGCATCATTTCCTAAAATGATGATCTCATTATTAACTATTCTTGTCTTGCAAAACCACTCCACAGAACCGCCGTTAACCATTGGTCGTTCAGGAGGCGTATTCTCAAAGGACCCATATCTACAGCTGTGTTAATGGGGGCGTGGTTTGGTAATACACCAATTTGGCCACTATTAGTAGATAAAATGATTTCTTTCACTTCACAATCCAAAATAATTAGTTTAGGAGTCAGTACATAAAGATTTCATTTCATTTCTTCAATTTGCTCTCCTCTTCTAAGTTTATAGCTTTCGTGCTAGCTTCATCGATGTTCCCCACTAAATAAAAAGCCTGTTCGGGTAGGCCGTCTAATTCTCCGGAAAGGATTAGTTGAAATCCCCTAATTGTTTCTGCAAGACCAACATACTTTCCTGGAGAACCGGTAAAAACTTCTGCCACAAAGAACGGTTGTGATAAGAACCGCTCGATTTTTCGTGCTCTTGCTACAGTTAAACGATCCTCCTCCGATAATTCATCCAATCCAAGAATTGCGATAATGTCCTGAAGTTCTTTGTAACGTTGTAAAGTTTCCTTAACTCTTTTCGCAGTTTCATAATGTTCGTTGCCAACAATCCGAGGCTGTAACATAGTTGAGGTTTAATCTAAAGGATCTACTGCGGGACCTTGGAAGCTAATCCTCTGGAAAGTACGGTAGTAGCGTCCAAATGTGCAAATGTTGTGGCAGGAGCAGGGTCGGTCAAATCGTCTGCAGGTACATAAACTGCTTGGATCGAAGTTATAGATCCCTTTTTGGTAGAAGTAATTCTTTCTTGCAAAGAACCCATTTCTGTACTAAGGGTAGGGTAGGTTGATAACCCACTGCGGAGGGCATTCTGCCTAATAAGGCGGATACTTCCGATCCTGCTTGAACAAAACGAAAGATATTATCGATGAATAAAAGCACGTCTTGCTTATTAACATCTCGGAAATATTCTGCCTCTGCGGGCAGTTAAACCAACTCTCATACGAGCTCCCGGCGGTTCATTCATTTGGCCATAGACTAGAGCTACCTTTGATTCCTCAATATTTTTTTCATTAATTACTCCGGATTCCTTCATTTCCATATAAAGATCATTTCCTTCACGAGTCCGTTCCCCTACTCCGCCAAATACGGATACGCCTCCATGAGCTTTAGCAATGTTATTGATTAATTCCATGATGAGTACTGTTTTACCTACTCCTGCCCCCCCAAACAGTCCGATTTTTCCTCCACGTCGATAGGGAGCTAAAAGATCGACCACCTTAATACCTGTTTCAAAGATAGATAATTTCGTATCTAACTCGATAAAGGCAGGCGCAGATCTATGAATAGGAAATGTTGCACTAGTATCCACAGGACCCAAATTGTCAATAGGCTCCCCACCCCAAGAACGTGAAAAATTCGTCCGAGAGTAGCTCCACCGACTGGAACACTGAGAGGAGTTCCCGTGTCAATCACTTCCATTCCTCTCATCAACCCAACCCCTCTGTAGCACTCATAGCCACAGCTCTAACTCGATTATTTCCTAATAATTGTTGTACCTCACAAGTCACATTAATTTGCTTATCGGCAGTGTCTCGACTCTTGACTATCAAAGCATTATAAATATAAGGCAACTTGCCCGGGGGAAAAGTGATATCCAGCACGGGTCCAATAATTTGATCAATACGCCCTACGCTTTTTTCTTCAATTGTGGAAATCCCGGGACGCGAAGTAGTAGGATTGGTTCTCATAATTATCACATAATTAAAAAAAAAAAAGGAATTTGTCGAAATTTTTTTTCTTGTTGAATAATGCAAAAAATATCCAAAAATCCAAAAGTAAAAAGGAAATGAATTAGTTAATTCAATAAAAAAGAAAAGGGGACTATTTCGTTGCCCAAGCGAATCCCATTCAATCGTTTACTTATGGAATGAATCCGTTGGAAAGTTCAATCCATTTTTTTCATATAAATTTCGCCTCGCCTTTTGTGAAGGATCTGTGCTGTGCCTACTCTACTTTCCTATCTAGGACTTCGATATACAAAATATATACTACTGTGAAGCATAGATTGCTGTCAACAGAGAATTTTCTTAGTATTTAGGTATTTGGGGAAGAACTTTAAAAATTGTAAAATAAAGATTAGGGTTTGGGTTGCGCTATATCTATCAAAGAGTATACAATAATGATGGATTTGGTGAATCAAATCCACGGTTTAATAACGAACCGTGTTAACTTACCATAACAACAACTCAATTCCTATCGAATTCCTATAGTAAAATTCCTATAGGATAGAACGTACACAGGGTGTACACATTATATATGAATGAAACATATTCATTAACTTAAGCATACTCCTTTTTTTATTTAATGAGTTGATATATCTTTATTTTTTTAGATTTTTGCAAAGGTTTCATTTACGCCTAATCCATATCGAGTAGACCCTGTCGTTGTGAGAATTCTTAATTCATGAGTTGTAGGGAGGGACTTATGTCACCACAAACAGAAACTAAAGCAAGTGTTGGATTTAAAGCTGGTGTTAAGGATTATAAATTGACTTACTACACCCCGGAGTACGAAACCAAGGATACTGATATCTTGGCAGCATTCCGAGTAACTCCTCAGCTCGGGGTTCCGCCTGAAGAAGCAGGAGCTGCAGTAGCTGCGGAATCTTCTACTGGTACATGGACAACTGTTTGGACTGATGGACTTACCAGTCTTGATCGTTACAAAGGACGATGCTATCACATCGAGCCCGTTCCTGGGGACCCAGATCAATATATCTGTTATGTAGCTTATCCATTAGACCTATTTGAAGAGGGTTCTGTTACTAACATGTTTACTTCCATTGTGGGTAACGTATTTGGTTTCAAAGCCTTACGCGCTCTACGTTTGGAGGATCTACGAATTCCCCCTGCTTATTCAAAAACTTTCCAAGGTCCGCCTCACGGTATCCAAGTTGAAAGGGATAAGTTGAACAAGTACGGTCGTCCTTTATTGGGATGTACTATTAAACGTAAACGGATTATCCGCAAAAAATTACGGTAGAGCGTGTTATGAGTGTCTACGCGGTGGACTTTATTTTACCAAAGATGATGAAAACGTAAACTCACAACCATTTATGCGCTGGAGAGACCGTTTTGTCTTTTGTGCCGAAGCAATTCAATTTATAAAGCACAAGCCGAAACCTCAAGGGGCATTACTTGAATGCGACTGCAGGTACATGCGAAGAAATGATTAAGAGAGCTGTATTTGCAAGGGAATTAGGGGTTCCTATTGTAATGCATGACTACTTAACAGGAGGTCGCAAATACTACTTTGTCTCATTATTGCCGCGACAACGGCCTACTTCTTCACATTCACCGAGCAATGCATGCAGTTATTGATAGACAGAAAAATCATGGTATGCATTTCCGTGTATTAGCTAAAGCATTGCGTATGTCGGGGGGAGATCATATCCACTCCGGTACAGTAGTAGGTAAGTTAGAAGGGGAACGCGAAATAACTTTAGGTTTTGTTGATTTATTGCGCGATGATTTTATTGAAAAAGATCGTTCTCGCGGTATCTTTTTCACTCAGGACTGGGTATCCATGCCAGGTGTTATACCGGTGGCTTCTGGGGGTATTCATGTTTGGCATATGCCAGCTCTGACCGAAATCTTTGGAGATGATTCCGTATTACAATTTGGTGGAGGAACTTTAGGACATCCTTGGGGAAATGCACCTGGTGCAGCAGCTAATCGTGTGGCTTTAGAAGCCTGTGTACAAGCTCGTAACGAAGGGCGCGATCTTGCTCGTGAAGGTAATGAAATTCTCAAAGCAGCTTGCAAATGGAGTGCTGAACTAGCCGCAGCTTGTGAAATATGGAAGGAGATCAAATTTTATGGTTTCAAAGCGATGGATACCATATAAAATAAAAAAAAAGCAAAATAGAAAGAGAAAAAATAAGTTAAGAAATGCAGTAATTCTTCTTTATTCCTCTAATTGATTGTTCGGCTCAATCTTTTCTAAAAAAAAAAAAAAGACTGAGCCGAATTGAAATAGATCTTGATACGATCATGAGACTTGACAAATCGAGATTCTTCTATTCTATATATCTAGAATATAGAAAGGTATAATACAATAAACAAATATAAATCAAAATATAGTATTATCGTACGATAATGGAATCAAATACGCAGTATTTACAGAAAAGAGTCTTCGTTTATTGGGAAAGAATCAATATACTTTTAATGTCGAATCGGGATTCACTAAGACAGAAATAAAGCATTGGGTCGAACTCTTCTTTGGTGTTAAGGTAGTAGCTGTGAATAGCCATCGACTACCCGGAAAGGGTAGAAGAATGGGACCTATTCTGGGACATACAATGCATTACAGACGTATGATCATTACCCTTCAACCGGGTTATTCTATTCCACTTCTAGATAGAGAAACGAACTAAAGGAGAATACTTAATAATACGGCGAAACATTTATACAAAACACCTATCCCGAGCACACGCAAGGGAACCGTAGACAGGCAAGTGAAATCCAATCCACGAAATAAATTGATCCATGGACGGCACCGTTGTGGTAAAGGTCGTAATGCCAGAGGAATCATTACCGCAAGGCATAGAGGGGGAGGCGCGCCTATACCGTAAAATCTATTTTCGACGGAATCAAAAAGACATATCTGGTAGAGTAGAATCGTAACCATAGAATACGACCCTAATCGAAATGCATACATTTGTCTCATACACTATTTCTGGGGGGATGGTGAGCAGAGATATATTTTACATCCCAGAGGTAATTGGAGATACTATTGTTTCTGGTACAAAAGTTCCTATATCAATGGGAAATGCCCTACCTTTGAGTGCGGTTTGAACTATTGATTTACGTAATTGGAAGTAACCAATTAGGTTTACGACGAAACCTAGAAATCGATCACTGATCCAATTTGACTACCTCTACGGGATAGACCTCAACAGAAAACTGTTGAGTAACGGCAGCAAGTGATTGAGTTCAGTAGTTCCTCATAGAAAATTATTGACTCTAGAGATATGGAGAAGACAAAATTGTTTGAAGCACGCGGAAGCGCCCCTTGTTTCAAAGAGAGGAGGACGGGTTATTCACATTTCATTTTATGGTCAGAGGCGAAGCTAAGCAGTGGTAATTAAGACCCCCGGGTGAAAATAGGGATGTCTCCTACGTTACCCATAATATGTGGAAGTATCGACGTAATTTCATAGAGTCATTCGATCTGAATGCTACATGAAGAACATAAGCCAGATGACGGAACGCGGAGACCTAGGATGTAGAAGATCATAACATGAGCGATTCGGCGGATTTGGATTCCTTTTCTATATATCCACTCATGTGGTACTTCATCATACGATTCATATAAGATCCATCTGTCTAGAGATCGTCATATACATCTAGAAAGCCAGCCGTATGCTTTGGAAGAAGCTTGTACAGTTTGGGAAGGGGTTTTTTGAGAAAAAAGAAGAATCTACTTCAACCGATATGCCCTTAGGCACGGCCATACATAACATAGAAATCACACGTGGAAGGGGTGGGCAATTAGCTAGAGCAGCAGGTGCTGTAGCGAAACTGATTGCAAAAGAGGGTAAATTGGCCACTTTAAGATTACCATCTGGGGAGGTCCGTTTGGTATCCCAAAACTGCTTAGCAACAGTCGGACAAGTGGGTAATGTTGGGGTGAACCAAAAAAGTTTGGGTAGAGCCGGATCTAAGTGTTGGCTAGGTAAACGCCCCGTAGTAAGAGGGGTAGTTATGAACCCTGTGGACCACCCCCATGGGGGTGGTGAAGGGAAAGCCCCCATTGGTAGAAAAAAACCCACAACCCCTTGGGGTTATCCTGCGCTTGGAAGAAGAACTAGGAAAAGGAAAAAATATAGTGATAGTTTTATTCTTCGTCGCCGTAAGTAAATACGTAACTAGGAATATGGAAAATTGCATTTTTGGAATTTGCAATAATGCGATGGGCGAACGACGGGAATTGAACCCGCGCATGGTGGATTCACAATCCACTGCCTTGATCCACTTGGCTACATCCGCCCCTTATCCAGCTAAAGGATTTTCTCTTTTTTCCATTCATTATTATTCTATTTATTCTGACCTCCATACCTCGATCGAGATAGTGGACATAGGATGCCACTCTTTAAAATGAAAAAAAGGAGTAATCAGCAAAAAAAACGAATCCTTTTCTGATGTAGCTCGTCATTTATTGGCAAAAATAGAAAAGGTCAATATGAAGGAGGAGAAAGAAATAATAGTAACGTGGTCCCGGGCATCTAGCATTCTACCCGCAATGGTTGGCCATACAATCGCGATTCATAATGGAAAGGAACATTTACCTATTTATATAACAGATCGTATACTAGTATTCTCTTAGGACTTGGAAGTGTAGTTGTCTTTCCTTAGCTGCACAGGCAGTAAAAGTAAAGAGCTAGAGGTCGGATCCATCCTCTCCTCTATTAGGCTAGGCTGAGCAGCACTTTGCGCATTCAATACGGCACTATTTGAAACTGGGCTATTTGAACCTGGTCAACAACTTAACTTCTCTTCTTGCAGCTTTGGGTTGATAAGATAGTTGGTTGTGGCTTAACAGAATTGGTACTATGTCCATCCTGATCTGTGACTTTGACTCTTGCTTTGATCCCCACGTTCCATTAGAACGAGTGTAGGAACCCTCTCTTGTCATAACCTATTTGATTTACGAGATCTATTATTCAATAGATAAGCCACTTCTCTTGGTCGTGGGGGAACTATGATCGATTCTATACCTAATATAAGATATTGAATGAAGGTAACACAGAATTCCATAATGGTTTATAGCAGCCGTTAAGTACCCGTTCTTTCCTGGGCACCGCTAATCGGAATACAACAACCGTACCATTTTGTGGAATAGGAATCAGCCTCACATCATAAACAGCCCAGGGTTTAGTTGTTTCCCCGGAATAGGCCTTGCTCAGAGGATACGAATCGAAAGCCAGTCTTCGAATGTGCTTAGCCTTTCCCGAGGATATTACCTTTTCTTTGATCCAGCGAGCAGAAGTCTTTCCCTTAGCATTGGTTTCATGGCTTAGGAGTACCGGTACTGTTTGAATTGCTTTGCAAGGAAATAGTCGTTGTAGGATCGTATCTCCACGGAAGTACCGTTGTAGGATCTACTGCCGTCTACTACTATTATATTATACTATACGAGAATTTCCACCTTGTTGAAGATCTGGTGGTGCTACCCGAAGACTTAAATGAATAGCCATCGCTGTTAAGAACAACCGATGCCTTATGTATGTGTATTGGATCCGCTCTTCTGTTAGCATGAACACATGAATGAGATTCTATTCCTCTTCCTTATTCTTAAAAAATAGAACCCGAAGTCAAATCAATCCTTGTTTGTACATCGCTGAACTTACATACCCGGGCCCGGCTCAACACATACATTCTTTTAAAACAATCGAATAACGGCTTTTCCATGACTTGGCCATTCAATCTTGTGAACTAATCGAGACCGAAATTGGATAAAGAGATACAAAAGGAGAGGAATACCCAATCGATGAAAGAACATGAAACCCTTCTGTTTCTATAGAGGTACGGGAAACGGTTGGGGGCAATAAAGTAGGTGAAGTGGTTGGATTTTGCGAGCTGTTCCAACCACTGCTGGATGTGACTCCAAGAGCCGAACGAGAATGAATACCACACAGAAGAGTAAAGACCGGGCTCCCTAATAGAATGTTTAACCGATCCATTCCGGATCGATCGAATTGGTACGGAAGTTGTAACATGGGAAAAGCACAGAAAACACGACTTATTTGAATAACCCGGTGACCTACCAATTGTAGAAGTAGGATTTTTGGCAAGCAATAAGCACTTAAATAATACAATTCGAGTGTACCAGATTCTTTATCATTTCGAGGAAAAGGTTCGGGAGGAAAGGGAAACAACAGAGAGATCCGAATCGAACCTAAATGGGAATGACATGAAAAATCTTTTTCAAAACCTATCATTAAGGGCGTGACGACGATATACGAGAGGAATAAAAAAAAACTCGTGATTGGTGTGGAGGGGAAGATCTGCTTATGAAATTGTTCAAGAAAGAGTCGTCTCATTTCCTTATTTCTTCGTTCTTTCGAATTCATTCACTTCGACGGCTGGCGCTACGCTAGCTTTGCATGATTAGCTCCGACAGAACAGGTACTGCATTTCCTTAGTTGGATCCGCTCTTTCTCTCTCGTGCAGTTGTTGCTTCCGGCTATTTATTCAGTCGTCAATCAGCATTGATCCGGGTAGTTAGTCAGTCTCTCTCTTTTTTCCCGTCCTTCTCTATCTATGAAATTCCTAATTAAGGGAGTTCGCTTTCCAATATCTAAATGTTCATGCAAAGCAACAAACGAAATGCAAGAACTGTCACGCAGAAGTCACACAGTATGCTGATCGTTCTGAAATGATAAAAAGTATTGGATTTCATAAGAGATTCATACATAGAGATCTAAACTCATGGAAGGGCCCGGCCAGCAAACGAGATCTCTTACATCCAAAGGACCATGCCAATCGAAGATGAACCATTCACCGAGCCTGCAAGACACGGCTAGATAAGTCAAATAGAAGATATTGCTTTTACACGAGCAACTCTTTTCTTCATGTAGGTACAGCCCACTTTTCCTTTGATGAAATGCGAACACAAACTTCAGGCATCCAAGAAAGAAGTAAAGATCGAAATCGAAGCATTGTCATTGGGTTGAAGATCAATTCATATCGACAAGACTTTCCATTCATCTTTTTGTTGATATTTGGATTCCGTTTTCAAATAAAGTCATCTTGTAGTTTTAAATCACCTTTAGAATCATCAGCCTCTGTCCCTACACTGACTCACTTATCCGGGATCGATCCTCACTATGGTCCTTTATTTCGAAACGAGGATAGGTCTCTCGCGGAACGAGGTGTAGATTGAGAAGAAAGATGAGCGTATGGTCCATACTCACTCGGGTTCAAACTTATTTTGCAGGGAGAAATGGGTACATGCCTGTAGGCGAGCACTTGATTACGGAGCCTGATTCTATATATTATATTATTTGTAGATTATTATAGAATCTATCTTTTTCTTCAAATCATAGTGGGAATCCTATTACCGATACCTAAACGTTTTCTTTGTCGAAACAGAAAGGAGGGAAATTGGATAACCGACGACACGAGTTTCCCTTCCCGTTCCGTTTCGCTCCACTGTTAGATAGGCAATTCAATAGTTACCGACGAAAGGAGTTCCCCTTCTCTTGGCCAATTGACGTTCTGCTTCAATAAGTCATGACCTTCACTCTCCTCAAGTGAGGAGGGCATATTGTTTGACCAACGAAAGCCTCACTAGTTCCTTCTTCCCGTTCACTATTCCCGTAGCCTGATACGAGTTATTTAGTTCGTGTCTCCGGAAGAACCGAAGGTTCATTCGCGGCACTCGTAGACATAGTTGTATTTCCTCTTCTTTCCCTAAAAAGCTAATAAATAAAAAAAAGAGAAAAGCAGAAGCGAAAGCTCGAGTCGAAGAGTGGAGGTCGCTCGGTAACTCGAGTCGATCAGTCCCATTCATTCTTGCCCGAAACAAGTGGGCTATTCATTCCGGTGCCACCTTTGTTCAATCGAGTCCATGTTCTCTATTTCCCAAAACCCATTCGTTCACCGACCCGTGGACCAGAAGGTTGCTTGCTTGGAATTGGGCTTTCTAGCTTTCTTTAGTACAATCTTTTTGCGAGAGCAACCCCGGGTTCGTTCCTAAGACTACACTCACAGCTTTCTCTGTTCATGTTCCGGCATAGGGGAGGGGATCTAGTGGTAGGATAGGGGACAGAGCTTTAGGGCTGCAGTAAACCTCATATGCGCGTGGCTCATCATAAGACCTTAGCCTGATGTCCTACCCAAAGACTTCAAAGGTAGTCACAGGACAACCTTTCCTAGTTCTAACTTCCAAACCTATAACTTGGTTTGCTTGCCTGCTTCCTATCTGACCTATCAATCAAAGAAATGTTCTAGTCTAGTTCCGCGATACGAGCTTGACTGTCGCTCTGAGACAGTAGATTTCTTGGTTGGGGTACCTTTATCAAAGGCTCCCTTCCCTACTGATCATACAACAAATGAACGTGGTTAGAGGCACATCGATCTTCTCCCTGCTCGTGCTGCGGAACGAATAAAATCCGCCTTCCTTGGAAAAATCATTCCTGACTCCGAAGTCTCAAAGGAGACTTGGGTGGCGCCTTCTGAAGAGCCCTTCATTCTGCGACTCAGATAGGCTAGGATTCGTGTCTCAGCCGGAAGGGGTCGTAGGACTGACTCAGACAAAGCGTTAGAAGTACGATCTCCGAATCTATAAGCTTTGGCCTGCCTTCTTCCCTTATCTAATCTCTTAGGTAATAAGAAAGTGATGTTAATTGTCACGCTAAGGAGCTGACCAGTGACATTTCTGTCTCAATTGAAGTCAACCTTACTATACTCGCTTGTAGGAGATCATCGCTCAGAAGGGCGTTCTTTCGCTAGAAAAACAAGAGTTTGAAAGATCACCCACGAAATGGTCAAGACTCCCCTGTTTATGGCCCCTTCTATTCTATAGCTATTTATCGACATGTTGTTTCGAATGTCCTTGAAAAGGCCTACACACATACCCTGCCACTCGATGTAGGTTTTGCCAGCGATGTGTAGTGGGTTTGTTCAGTAGAGATGGGTAAAGCGCACAAGTATTGGAAGGACCCTTCTTAAAGGATAAAAAGTCTGTATTGAACTATGATTTGAATTCCTTTCTTATTAGTTTCCAAGTGAAAAATGTTCATTGCCTTGATCAGAGCCTTTAAGCCTTTTAGAAGCGAGCATTTCCGCTGCTTCTATTTTTCCTAAAGCTAATGAACCGAATGGAAGAGACTCACTTATTCTAAATAAGAAAGAAGGAACCAACAAAAAAATAAAGAATTATTCCAACCTCGGCTCGGGGTCTGTCTGGAAATGGAAAATAGTTCTCTCTCTCATGCCACAGTAACAAGAAAAACAAGTGAATAATTGGATTGGAATAGAACGCAATCGTCAACCAAAATCGGGTAGGATGTATTATAAAAGAAAGCCTTGCCTCACTCGCAAGTGAGGACCTCACCCCTCCTTCCTCATTTATTGAGAATGGAAAAAGACAATGTTCATTGCTTCCTCAAAACAAGAGTTCCACGTTTTTCATAAACCTCTTTACTTTAAGCAAGGCAAGGCGATTCATGAAGGATTCCTCTCCTCTAGTTGGTCTATTAGACTATTATTACTATAAGGTCCCCGCATACCCGTAAAGGAAAGGCAAGGGAAAATGGACGGAGATTGGTCAGTGGTCTCCTCTCCTGGTCGAGTATTTCTGTTCTTTTCTTTTATTTGGGTGTAGTCGGACATTCCACTTTGTTAAGTTCTTTTTTTTTCTTTTACATAACAAGAACAGAATCACGCTCTGTAGGATTTGAACCTACGACATTGGGTTTTGGAGACCCACGTTCTACCGAACTGAACTAAGAGCGCTTTCTTACGACAGGAGATAAAGCAGTAAAGAAAAGGATGATTTGCATGCATATAGAAAAATGAAACTCTGAATTTTGTCCAATTTGAATCGATCTCAATTGATCCCTCGTTACTGCCCATAGGAGAAGTAATAGGTAGGGATGACAGGATTTGAACCCGTGACATTTTGTACCCAAAACAAACGCGCTACCAAGCTGCGCTACATCCCTTTTCCAAATTGTTGTACAGTGTCATTGTACAAAAAAAACCCCTGTCTTGTTTTCCACATCGTAATTTTATCCTCCATCTATATACAACTTTCTTGTCATTTCTTCTTTTTGGTTTCATATAATAAATGATATACATCTGAAACCACGTATAAAGAAAGAATATTTATCGGTAATGGGTCATTTTTTTTTTTTTTATTCCACCCTTCTTTGCATTTTTTCGAAAGCCTGTTCAACCTCATATCACCTAGAACAAGTCATGGACTTCTTCAATGAAAGAAAGTCTCATGGAAACGTTTTCAACGAAATAAGAACCATACAAAATAGATTTCTTGATCTTTTTTTTTAGGAAAACTTTTTGATTCGCTGTTTTTTCTTTTATCCTAAAGATATGCAGAACGAGTGTATTATGAAATGTTCGTTGTCTAGCTTTGCATACATCGCTACTTAATTGTTTAGTGGTTATCGATGAAATTACTTCACCATAGATAAAATATTATGGAAGTTTATATATATTATATATTATTGGTTGCTTTTGTTTATGTCCAATTGGAAAAGTTGATCTTCTAAATTAATATGTTTAGCCTAAAGTACATAACTTGTGTTCCTCCCTAGTTCTTGCAAAGCCACCTAATCAAGCCTCACCTCATTTTTAGTTAGAACATGTTCATCATGTTCAGCTGAAAGCAAACTAAAAATAAAATTGGCTGAACCCTACTAAAAATAGAAAAAAACTTAGTAATGATAGAAAATTCACTAATAACCAACCTATTGCTTCGTATTGTCGAGATCCTAACTAAGAAACAGTCACTATGTGAATAAATACATCTATCAAAAATGAGTAGATCTATCATATAGTTGTAGCAACTGCATTTTTTTCTCTACAAAAGAAACCTGATTCTAGGCTGTGAAGCAAAACTAAAGGGATGTGGATAAAAGGAGGGATGATAGATAGAAGGAAGAAGAATAAGAAAGATATAGGATTCCCATGTGTATGGTCTATGAATTACATCATAAAAAAAAGGCAATGTGATAAAGCATCAATATAATAAAATTTTTAAAAATAAAGATATATCAACTCATTAAATAAAAAAAGGAGTATGCTTAAGTTAATGAATATGTTTCATTCATATATAATGTGTACACCCTGTGTACAAATGCAAAGCAAGTTCTTTCCAATGCTACTTCCAAAATGCCAGTGCACGGATTTGATCTCTTGACTTTTATTAGCTCCTGATATAGATAATGCTACGTGCTCGCTAACTCTATTCGTCCTGGCAAAGCGGCGAACCTGCCTGCCTAATGAAGAAAGAGAAGTCGATCTAGAGAAGCTTCTTAAGTAAGAATAAGATGGCAAAAGAGTAGAGATTTTACAGTTCATTCGCTTGGAAGCTAGCTTCATCTGGAGCATACACTCTGGGAGGGGTATCACAATCTTCTGTACCTATATGGAAATCGTAGCAAGGCTAGCTTGTAACATCGAAGAGCAGGCATTTCCAATTAGTTTAGTTGAAACGTTGCAAAAACCATAGAGCTGGCTTATTAGGTAGTTCCTTTTTGCATTATATATTTAACGCCTTCTTGCTCATCTCCCTCTCATATCTCGTGACAACTATTCCTGTCTCGGTTATCTGTGCTATCCAAATGCCTCTTTGTAAGCCCGTGCAGACTGAAATGCATATGCCTCCCAAAGCGGATTAAGCATATCCTCGCTCTCTCTACCCTTTCCTCTCTCATTCCAGAAAAGAAGTGCAATATGCGATCAATAAGCTTACGGATTCAATACCTTTGATAGCATCATAAGTAGTGCCGTAGGTTCAATCCCAACCAATGCCCAGCTTCAGCAAATAGAAGAAGGGTTAACATCATGAATATGCGATCAAGCAAAGAGTGAAGAAGCAGCAATACGTGTTTTGAGTTATCTTTCTTTTTTCTTCTAAAAAAGCAATAGAAAAGAAGAAAGAATTCCGTAGTGTGTATCAACTTCATCTTCTCCACAACCTCACAGACCTTATCACTAGGGAAAGCCGATACAGCTGATCCCTCACCAGATGAGGCTGGTGACAAGTTCCAATTGTACTTTTGTTGACCAATATCTGACCGAGAAATGAGTTGATGAACCCGTCTTACCAGAGATAGGAATTTTTCCATTATTCGATGATCCAACGCGCTAAGGGAATTCATGTTCTCAGTATTGACCATTACCCTGGATTCTTTCCTACCCTCAATTGTGCCACCTTCTTGTTACTCGCTGGCCGAGTATAATCATTATTTTATTTCCAATTCTAGTAGTTTGTAGTTTGATGAATATAGTTTATAACTATAATCTGGGTTATAACTCAGTCTGTTTATTAAACGATTCTCGCCTTCCAGCAGCTTCAGGTAGCCTCCCTTAACCCTGCAGGGCAGGATTCGAGGGAGTCGTCGAGCCTTCAATTCATCCGGCACTCGCTGGTAACTTCCAGGAGCCTCGAATGATTCCGACACCCTCTTCAGCGCTTCTGGACGGTTCTCAACTGAAAAGTAAACTCAATTCGTTAATAACCCGCTTTGCAAATTTCTTTTTCAAGTGCAAAAACGATGAAAGGATCAAGGTCCCTTTCTTTAACGATTGTGGCCTTTTTTTAACTAATTTTCGGACTTCTATCCGCGTCTTTTAGCCTCATCTTCATATAGCTGGAAAATCCGTGCAAATAACTCCGCCATCAACGGTTCCTTCCTCGGCTAAGAATAATGCTATCCGGAATTGCAATTAGATAGTTGTAGATAAGGTAAGGCCCTTCCCCTCTATCCAGTTCAAACCAATGGCATGAAATAGCACTAGCGAAAAGGCTAAGCACATTTGATAGAGGTATACCTCACCAAAGCAAAGAAGAACAAAACCTGGGACGAGGACGGTCGCGAATGCAAATGCTTATGGTTCTAATCAAGTGAAGCCAATGCTAGGAGGTTGAAACTAGAGGTCACAAGGCATGACGCTGGAGAAAGAGAAGCGTGATGTTGTCAGCAATCAAATTATCGTAAATAGATAGTATAGTATAGTATAGTATAGTTACGCTTTCCTGAGTGACTGGATTCCTAGCTCTTCGACAGCAAGAAGTGGTACGAACTTCATCAGCGCATGAGAAGCAAGCGGTCTTAGTGGAGTGGCGGACTTCCCCTTTCAAGGAAAGTTTTCGGATTCTCGTCAAAGAGGAGCCTAAATAAAATCACATCAAGCTAAGTGCAAACAGGCGCAATCAAGATCACAAGAAGAAGAGAAGAAACAAGAAGAAAACACACCAAGGCATTAATCAACAGCCTAAGCCGAAGCCACCATAGGCAATAGATCACAATTCAAGGAAAGGAGCAGGGTCACTAATATTGTATGGATAGTACTCGAAGAAAGGGAACTCCCAGGAAACCTAATCTATAAGAGCCGTGTTCGTGCTGTGGATTTCAAAGTGAAGTTCTTAGGTGGAGGCGAGTTCTGTTCTATTCTATGACAATCCTCAAACTCCATTCATCGATTGCTGTTCCATTGAAGGGAAGGAACTCTATGTTGGAAGTCTTCCCAAGCCAAGAAACAAGATCTGTGTCTCTATTACTCGAGCTGTGTCAATGACATAAACACGCCGTAGTAGGGTGTGCCGTTCACCCATCTCAGACGCCATAGGTTCTCTATTCTTAGGATCTGCCTGGCCACTCAAAGAAAAAGTACAATCTGCTGGGTTTTTACATCAGTGAGGATAAGTCACGTACGAGTTCAGGGCACATGATCTTTCGAAGTGCCATAGGAATTCTAAGAATAAGGGATGGTGCCAACGAGAAAGAGACCCAGCTATTGTACTGGTAGAGAAGTGACTCGACTGGAAAGGCAGCTACCTTGGTTCTTCGAATAGGTGTGGGTAAACTGCTCGCATTTTCGGTGGCGAAAGATTCTTGCTAGATTTGGATCTTAACTCATACCGCTGTTGTGGCTTGAAGGGAAAACCAATTCATCCTTATGCTTTTTGCGCTAGATAAGAACAAGAACTTCCCTTTAAGTCTTTCCGTCTTTCTACCTGACCTGCAGAGGACTAGATAGAGGCTGGCAAGCCATAGACTCATTGGGGTCTAAGTAAGTACAAACAACTTCAACTCCTCGCGAACCGACAGGACAGATTTCCCCGGCAGCTGCAGCTACTGGTATCAGCACCAACCAACTCTATTCTAGCCTCGTAAGCCACTTCTCCTCTCCCGGCAGGCTTGGTCTCGCCTTCTCCAATTATCGGCATCTCTCTCCTATTATCGTATGAGAATTCTAGCCAGTCACTTCGGGAAGGAAGTCAACTGCAAATAGCCAGCCTCCACGAACAGCAAAGGAGCTACGGCACTTCTGGCACTATCCTCAAACCCATATGGCGCGTCGTCAACCCAATTTGCCAAGCGTCAATCTCAATCTTCCAAAAAAAAGGAAACTAGCTATCTAGAGGAAACTAACTATCTCTATCTAGAAGAAGCTGAGAAAGGTACCGCTGTCTATGAAGCAAGGTCAGAATGTGCCGCTAAGATCCGCTATGATAGCAGGAATAAGAAATTGCCATAGGGGAATCCATTCATTCTCGACCATACAGGGAGTTTCGAGGATAGCGTATTCGTCCTCAGTCGTATTCGTATTATCGTTCTCGAACCAGGGCAGGGCCTATTCCTCATCATCGTATTTTCCTTCGCTAGCCTGTCTGCGGAGAATAAAAACTGCATTTCACTATGGGTTGGGTTGGGTTGGGTCGAAACTAGTCAACTTGACTTAGCTGAGAAGATCATGCCTAGAATTTCACAGAACAGCTGGCATTTGCACTCGTATATTTTCTCGGGTCTGGCACTCGTATATTTGCATATTCCCGTTCTCGTCCTATAGCCTATAGCGGATCACCTTACCTCAAATAAGAAAGAACTAACTGGCTAACCCTCGCACTCCAATAGCCTGCCTCCAAAGCAAGAAACCCATCTATAAGTCTATAAGAGAGCCCTGGCACTATAGACCCGCAAAAGGGTTGATCGATCAACATGCCAAGAAACTAGATCTGCTGTTCCACACTTTGTCTTTTATTTGACGTATTCGACCTGGCGCCCCAAACAGAAGGCAGATACTGGCAGATCTACTCCTTTCCTATACTATACTATACTATACCGCCCCGATACCCAGTTTCCTTGGGTAAGAACAGAGATGAAGTCCGTCCCTTAGCCTAGTCTATATCCACTAATGTTGTTGTTTTATAGAGGAAGACTGTCTTCTCGGGGAAGACAGGCTTTCGAGGAAAGATACATGAAAAAATCCCAACTTAAAGTAGTGGAATTGCCAAGCCTATCGGGTAAGCGAACTGTCTAAGACTGGCGAAGGGAAAGGACTGGTAGGAAACCCAAACTCGGATAGTTGGGGAAAGGAATGCAAGTATGCCAATGATAAAGAGTAACCATCACGCACTTTTCCAGTAGGAATACAGGCATTTCGACCTATCTTTTTTTACTTTGTTAGGGACTCATTCTTTCTAGCGTACAGTGGCACTTGTCACCAGCTCTGCAACTCGTACAGCTATTTCTTCCTCCTTTTAACCTACAACAGCGCTATACCTACTATTCTCTGGCCTTATCTTTCAAGAATGTGCTTGCGCCAGTTGATCTTTCGGGTATGAAGCCTAGACAAGTAGAAGGGGAGAGAGTAGCGAGTTGACGAGCGAGTGCTCTGCTCTATCATTTATTACAAGAAAAGTCAAGCTTGAAAACAGCTTCTTCTCAACCAGGATACGAGCCAATCCCTAGAAGCGAGGAGAGAGGGTATTTCAAATTCACAAAGCCAAACTGACAAGCGAGAGCCGGTGAGTAAGGTGGAGGCAGAAAGGAAGTTGTATGAATCTCTTTTTCCCGGAAAAGTATACTTGTGAGGAAATCAAAACCAAGAGGGCGGCATCGCTTCGCGCCTTGTTTTTCTGGTAAGGAAAGTCCTATCCTAGCAATAAGTGATGAAAGTAGTACCCAAGCCATTCGTTGGTCTTTGACCCCTGTAATAATGGTTGTCCCGAGCTGTATGAAAAAAATCGCTATCCTTCCGCCAACCTAAATGAATGGAAAACTTACTATCTCTATCTATATCTCTTTATTCAAGTACCGATCTTATTTCCCGGCTCGGCTCCAAAGAGCATATTTTAATATTCAAAATAGAAGAGAGAGAAAACAAAAAAAAAACAGGAATTGCGCTATCGAGTTCACTGCTTTAGAGAGGGTGCGCAGGGTATCGTCCCTATCTCCTCGTGCCCTAGGCTTATGTATGTGAAAAAGCAAACAATGCAATTTTGTGGAAATTGGATTCTCATCCGTGAGGCCCCAAGTGCTACTTCTCAGGGTAAAGGCAAGACAGCTTGAAAGGTGGAAGCTCTCTATAGTGTCAGTGCGAGTGGAATAGGTTCGATCGATATTACTTCGGCGTCGGCGGGTACGGTAGTATTGTTTGATCCGTTGAGGAGGATTTTCTTTTCGCTAACTCAAAAGTCTTTTTCTTCTATCAAGCAATGTCTCAGTTCCTTTGATTGAACACGTGGATGGAGTAGTTCACTCTGGTTTGAGAAATAGTGTTAGGGCATTTAATTTAGTACCAGAACTGGGGGAAGACCTTATATTAATATTAGTAGTAAGGACTATCAACGCGAGTACATGCACATTAATAACATAGGTTAACATTCAATTCAAGAAAGTGAGATGAGTTACTTTATGTTGGAAAGGAGTAAAAGTAAGAGAAACATGCATACATTAGTAAGAAAAAAAGGACATCGATATATGGGTAACATAGGCCTCCTCCCGTTCATTAGTCTTGGGTGGGATGGGATGCTAGTGGGGGCTGAGCATAAAGCCAGGCTCTTTGTCTTCACTTCCTATCCGTTTTATACTGTACGAGCACGTCCTACTAATTGAGTCTTTTCCGATCAGATGCTATTCCGACTTCCCATTTTTCTACTTTTCTGTTGCTATATGCGTAATTCAGGCTCTCTTTATGCCCATGCATGCATACACAAAGCAAAGATGACTTGAAGATGCCTTACCAAGAAACTGGAATCTCTAATCCCTCTTTGGAATACTCATACTTCCTTCTACAAGGAAGAAACTGAGCAGCAGAGATTTTGGCAATAGCAAATCAAATGTCATTTATCCTGCTAAGGTACTTTACTTTCCCTTGACTTTGATTGACTTTCCTTTCCAAAGCTATGATCAAGGAAGCAGGCCAGGAATGCTCTTATGAGAAATGGAGAAGCAGGAATGGTATTCCCAAGCAAAGATAGAAAGAAGCCTTGCCTTCCCTTAGACCTGGAGACATATCCACCAAGAAACCAGAGAAAGCTATGAATGAAACTTCACTTAACTTATAGTGCTTCGTACGCGTTCATTACATGAGATCTGTTTGCCTGTAGTGTAGTACATCCCTCCAGTATTCGAATGAGCTTGATTTCTCGAATTGGTACAATGCTCTTCTTGTCTCTTCTTCTAAAGAGTGAGAGTGCTGGAGTGGCGTGTCTCTCTAGTAAGGTACAACTATACCGGAGCTGATATCTCTTCCGCGGGTGATTCTCCGGTAGAGAAGGCAGTGCTTAATACCGGTAGTTCGACCTTTCCCAACGGATGCGATCCAGACCCTTTCTTGGAAAACCACGGCCTGTTGCTAAGAAGGAAAACGAGTCCTCTCCTGTTGCTCAAGCCCAAGAAGTATCTGACCCTTGGGAGGCAAAGCACTAGAGAACAGAGATCATAGGGGAGGAGCTATCCCCGAGCTCCGGACCAGAACCAGTTTCTCCAACCTGGCCTGCTTCCTTTCCTTTAGCCTTGCTTTTCTTCTGATTCAGTCCAAAGATAGAGACAAAAGAAAGGTAATTATTGAATCGGACTTGGCTTCTTTTTCGGCATGGGCAAAGGATTCCACCATTAGCAAAGGTTTAATCGGTTGACGGTATCCTTGGGGAAAGGCACCTGCTTTTAGCAATGGTTGTTATTGGCAAAAGGAACACTTTACTCGGCTTGTAGAAAACTCTGGACTAGGCTGAAGCAATTAGTCTCCCGTGTCAACTACTCATTTCTGTTTATCGATTTTCTATGCTTTCGTTCCTCTCTTCCCCGAAGAAAGTATTCCTCGCCTCGCATAGAAGTCAGTGAATTGATGCTCCAATACGGATAGAAGTTAGTTCTTCCTCAGGTAAGAGATCTGAATCATGCCAAAATGATGGTGCAGTTCATTCCAATCCCAATGCGTCTGTTCGCCTAGCCTACTACCCCTAGCCTTTATCCTACTATCCTCGTAACTAACTGTAGTTCATCCATCGATATCCATTCCTCGGCATCCGTTAAAGGGTACCTTTATCCCGTTAAAAGGTTTCGGCTTTAGGGTGGGTTTCTCTTTTAAACCAGCCTAATCGAATCCAGGAGTAAGGAATATACAATTGGATGCTTTCCCCCTCCATACCGGGTAATGATTGGTATGGCAAGGCTATCCCCATGATCAGTTATCCCAACCGAATCATCCCCTAGCGCGATTCCTATCCTAAGCATTCGTTCCTACGAGCCAGAGCAGCATCCTTTCCTTGAATTGACGTATATGAGCGTTGTTATCAGGTACGCCAATATGAGATTTTCCGGACTGACTCTTTCCTTTGTTCATAGATCGATCTAATTACGTATATACAGGCTCCGCACCTAGAGGCTCACCTTCTTTCGCCAATAATAACGCTAGAGAACGTAGTGAGCGCTAGAGTAGAGATATTCCTTTTCATCTGAGGTTTATTCCTTCCTATTCCTTTTACGAGCGCAATACTAATCGAATCCAGTCCCATGTCTCCGGTTCTGCTCCTATCCCTGCAAAGGGGCACGGTACCAATGCTAGGCTCTCCTTTTAACAAAGTTAGGATCATTCTCATATATGGGCAAAAGTAGTAAACCCGATTTCCCTTCGGAAAGTAGATGATGGATTTTAAAAAGTTGATCTCATATAGCGGGGAAATCAATGAATAGCATTTTCACTAAGCTTTGGAGGGTCACCCATTGCAAAAAAGTTAGGAACACATATAGGCGAAAGTACTACTTTTTAATTCAACTATAACTGAGCGGAACCTTCCTTTTGGGGCAAGGCACGGCAACAACGGAAAGGACATTCAGGTTAACCAGGATAAAACAAACCTAGTACTACGCCCTCCAAACAGATCGTATCCTCGGCTATTTCATTAGAAATATAAAAAGCATATTTCCCTGGCGTCAACCCCGGAGGGTGTAGAAACCATTTCTTTTCCTTTGCTACTAGATACGATGCTTTTCGTGTAGGCTACGCTTTTCGCAAGTATTGTTCCGAATAGAGTATGCCTTGGTTTAAGAGAGGAGGCATCTGGATAGCTAGGGATATTGACACGGATAAGCTCTTAGGCAAAGCAAGGCATCTGCCAACTTGTATGCATCACCCTGTGCTTTTGCACATCAATGGAAAAGATAGGAACAGCGAATCCTTGTAGGAGACGGGTTTACCGGTGCAGTTCATATGCTTCCTTGCGCTAGAAACCAATACGCACGTACGAGGCCTACGATTCTCTAGTTGTATTGGCAAGGGAAAGAAGATGCTATGGGAATGTTTGGAATGAAATAGCTTAGGAAAGGCAGGATCTGCTGATGAAAGTGGGCCGGAGCCAGAACTAGGATAGGGATCAGATTGGGAGCAGGTTAGATGCAACCGCCGGGAGGACAATCCGACTTCGAAGTACGAGCAGGGATATTCGATAAAAGGAATTCCAATCGGAATAAAGGGTGAATTCGATTAGTTGAACAGGCAGCAGATGAAGTGATGGGAGCTAGCTCACTTCCTTCAATGAACGGATTTGCCTTGATTTTAGATTTCTAATTGAATCAAACTCTCGCCCTTTTGAGATTGAGTTACTTCCTTGCCTGGGCTAGTCGTAATCCCTTCTTCTGTACAAGATGGTTAGAGCTAACCCCAGTACTACTCCTTTGGCTGCAGAGTACCACCTCTTCCTCAACTGGATCTGGTATTCTTCCTCGAACCAGTGCTTCCTCGGAGGATGGTTCTACTTACTGTCCCCTCTACTTTAGGTTTGGAGTTCAGCTACACCTTTTGGCTTTGCATGAATGCCATTTTCCTCTGTGTCTCTTTCCTGCGGGTGCTTGGTCTTTTGCTAAACTTGTTATTTGGCTCTCTTCTTTGTCCCTAGTTCCTGTTTCATGCCGAGTTTCTATAACAGTACCTGCATCCTGCCTTTTAGCTTATCCGTGGACCAGTGCTCTTTCTTTCCGCTTTGAACGGACGCCTACAACTAGATAATTTGTCGGATGACAATACAGCAGGAGGGGACACAAATCCTTTAGATTTCGCTAGTGCAACGCTCGTATTGACCTTTAGCTCGTGGGAATCAATCGTAGTTTTGATTTCATATCCTACGTTGTATTTGCCTGGGCCTCGCTCGTATGCAAGGAATAGGTTTAGGAAGAGTAATTTGAACAGAAGGACTAAATCGGAGAATCGTTCTATCTGTTCCTTCCGTTCGTGATACCCATTGCCGGCTTGACTTTAGCCTGTGGAGACGGGGTGTTGCATACCTTCCCAAAAGCATACGGGATCCTATCCTATCTTTGAAAAAGCAAAGCGTCGGCTAGCAACAATGATATAAATAGAAATAACCATGCTGATGTAGGTGGATAGCCCGCTGGTAAGGCAAAGCACATTCGAAGCGGGGATTGGATGTTCCTACACGGCCCGAGAATCCAATGTTTCGAGAGTTGCAATCCGGACCAACGAACTCAGGAGAATAAACAATGAAATCACACCGGACGGTATGATGGATAAAGTTTCCCTAGAAAAACACATCGAGACCTACTGTAAGCAATATGCGCCTATACTATCAGGTATGATGATTTCACTCTCATTCTTTTTTTCCAAGCAAAAATAAGATCGTGAAAGGAAAGCTCTATTTCAAATATTAGGAGTCAGATTACCCCTATTTCATATTAGGGAATCAGCTTCTTTTTTGCTATAGCTAATCACTAAGGTGTTTACTTTAAGTTAAGGAAGGACATAGTGAGAAATCCGGTTGTGCTTACTTTCTTTCGTGCTTCACTCACTATCTTGAACTGAGGCGTGTGCCTCATTGTGGATTTAATGTATTCTTCTTTTACTAATACTAAGGTAGACCAAAGACTAACTCCCGAGCCCTGGCTTGCGGCCCGGTGTCTTAGCTCATCTACCCAATTTATGGAAATATGAAGAAGATTATGATCTCTTTTGGCCATGTGCTACGTATTACAATAGAAGGGTGAAAGTTCTTCACTCACGAAGAAAGAGCAGAGAGAGGCAAATCCCCCTCGACTCTTCTTGGTCCTAGGAAAAGTAGGTAGAAGCAAGGGCAGAGTGAGCAAGTGAATTATCTCATAAGGAGTGAGGGCGCCAGCAAAAAGCGAAGAGCGGTAGGAGTTCGCATGGAGGTTCGGTGAAGAAAGAACATCATATTTGAGAAAAGCATATTCTCGTTTATGATATGTATTTTGTTGAATCGTGTTTCTTCTTCAAGACTTGTGAGTGCGACGTAGCAGCCTTTCAGATAAAGATGCTAACTTGGAAGGTCGTAGGTGTAAACACCACTCTCGGGCTAGGTTGGCTGGCTTGTCTCATTGTCACCCATATGGACGTTTCCGATCAGGATTTTTTGATGCAGTTTCGTCTCTTTAAGTTCCTGGATCTTATGATGTGAATGCAGAAACGCGAAACCGATCTTGATGTTTCTGTATGAGTGAGATCTTTTTGTCAAACCCTTAAAGTGCCCTAAAGGCCCGCCCTCTCAGGTTTTTTCAGCGGTGGGTCAATGCTAAAAGAAGTGGGAAGTTCTCACTAGAAAAGAAACTATCAGTAAAAGATCAGTCGGTAATTCTGGTAGTAGTTCCTCTAGTGTCGAATGAGAGTAGGTTTGATCAGTTCTCTACCGCCTCTGTCTCAAGAGTGTTTGTGTAACCTAAACCACACAGGTTGTATGTCCACGCTTACGGCTTCCGATCGCTAGCTTTCTTCGCCGCTTTCTTCTCCTTACATAAGCTTTCTTTCCTTCCCTATTTGACTTTCCTTATTCGAAATGGGAATCTTTCTTTGAAGAAATAAGAAAGGACTACTAGTAAAGGTCGCTAAGAATAGTTTCGTGATAGGTTTTTTCTAAATAGGAAATCGGCTTAACTGAGTTTATTATGGATCGTTGCCTGTTGAGTGGAAGGATTCCTAGTACCATAGGTAGACTTAAACGCAACGTTTTGTTGAACTTTTTTTGAAATTGCTTTTAAGGTCCAATTCCTTTATCTGTTGGTAATCTAACGAATCTCTCTGAAGTTCACATGGGAGAAAATTCACTACTACATACCTAACGCATCTACAAGTGTAGAAAGAACTCTTACTATTCATAACGGTCAAGTACCAGTCCTGCAACCCGCTTCAACGTTCTAAGGACCACAAATGAGAAGATCTGATACCTGTAATTCCAATTCTCGTAATCTTTGATGAATCTCCATAATCTTTAGAGATTCTTGTGGTGTACCCCTCCCGTGTTATCATTCACAGCTTCGTAGGGCAAGGCAAGTTCACCATCTCTCTGAGAAAGAGGAGCGTAAGAAAAGGAGGTTCTTTTCCCATCTCTTTTTGGCAATGGGTTAAGGAATTTAGGGCTGGAAGAGATCTCAGAGTGGATTGGGCAGCATTAATGGCATGAGCACAACTGTGATCTTGATCTCCTCGCGTCGGCTTCTTGCTCTCTTTCACACAGTCTTCTCAAGTCACTAATGGAGGAACGAGTACACAATTGAATAAAAAAGGGAATTCACAATAAGGTGGCAAGATCCTTGTCCGTGGCAAATCTATGTTGTTGGCTATTGTCTTTTCGTAGGAAATAATCATCAACTATGAGAATTCCCTAAGTCTACAAGGGAAATCAGGGCAACTGGGAGAGGAAAGATCTGAAGGTTGAGGCTGATTGGTGTCGAAAAAGGTTATCATCCCACTTTTGGCTACTATTACTTCTCTAATCTAAATAAAGAACGTCGGGGCTTTCTGGTGATTTCTATATAATCAAACACTTTGAGAACTTGACATAGAGTCGGTGATCCTGCTTTCATTGCAACACAATTCGGAGGTCTGGAATGTAATTCAACCATTACTTTAGCTTCGTAAATAAGTTTACGTACGGTGAGCTGTCTGGGAATCCATACAAGATCGGAGTACCCACAAGACTTGCTAATTTACTGAGAGCGCTTCTCGTCTACATGCGCAGAGGCAAGTTGGGGGAGGGTGATCAAGAGGAAAATAGTCTCTAGCCGATCATTCTCCTGCCAGATTTACTTGGACCATTTAATTTAGTAGAACTATGCCCTAGAGTGACTATGCTGTGCGCTTTCGAGAAGATTCAAACCTATCTGTTTGTTTGTCTTGGTACTGTTAGTTTTTCAGGGAAGATCACTCTTGCTATACCTCTCGCTCACGAAACATTCCATAGGATGCGAGTAGCGGTACATTATATTATAGGCAGCTTCAGTGTTTTGATAGAACTCAAGCGGTTGATATAGCTAAGGAAGAGTGAGGGATTTAATTTCCATGTAGGAGTATTGGCTTTGGCAAGCAAGTCAAGGACAAAAGAAGAGGATATTCAAAGTTCCCTGAGTTTGATGGTAGTAAGTTAGATGTCACAAATAGGAATTCATGGCCGCATGTATGTGCTAAAAGAAGATCAAAAACCGGGGAATCACTTACACTTAATAAGAAATTCTAACTATCTATTGTTCAAAACTCAAAGTACCACAGAAGAAATAGAATGAAATGGTTAACTAAGAATGAGAGAATGAAAAAGCTGAGTAATAAACAAGGATTGGTTTGCTATTTATGATGACGAAGAGCTGGTACAAGCCTCCTTCAGGAAATGACCCTGCGATGAATGCAATCTACATTCTTCCAAGATGGTATATGACAGAAAGAAAGTGGTGCGATGAATTAGTATCATTTACTAGTCATTCTAAAACCGTTCCAATTCATTTCACATTTCATTACCTAGAGCCTGAGAGGGGTCACTGCTGAGAGGGTTCATACTATACCTATTACTATGGATTGGATGCGGATGCTTCATCTAGCGCATACCAAATAAAGCCAGCCGGGTATCATAGGAGACAGGGGAAAAAGCACTTTCAAATGACTAAAAACTCCGAATCATCTGATTGATTCCAAAATGTTAGTAGTAATTGAATTGCGTAGGGAACCCTTTCAAAGCTTCTGTTTCATAGTCTACCGAGTAGCAGTTCCAGCATTATCCGAATCAGCATTGCGCCAGAATCCATTCAACCAAGAAAGGCGTAAGCGCTAGCTGATCTGAAACGAAATAAAATAGTTCTTTCCATTTTCCCAGCCGGAGGACGGCATATGTGACATCAAGTTGACGCATCCAATCCATCCTCTGGACCAAAAAAGAGGAGTTTGCCGAACAGAACAATAGTTCACTGCCAGATATCTTTTCTAATCAATCAGCAAGGAATTGATAGAGAGAGAGAGCCCTGCGAAAGGAGTAGCTTCCAGCATCCTCCCTTGACAGTGACTTTCGGAGACTTGTCTATAAGTAAGTCCATTTCTTCTTGTGGGACATCGAGAGACTTTCCTCTCTCTCCGATTGCAACTAATATCATCCTATCTTTCCTCTCAATTAGACCAATCAGAAAGATTACCTATCTTATGTCATTGGCTGGAGAAGATTGATAGATAGGCTATCAGTGCAGTGCTCTGGGTGGGACCAGAACTTCCTACTCGTTATCGCACCCCAGCGCTATGCTCCAGGCGCATCTTGGCACTCAATTGGAATGAGTCCGAAGAACACTTGCCCCCCTCACCGGCTTTGTCAGATCTGTCTTTCGGCTGGACAGCTTCCGCTGCTACTTTGATATTTACTCCGACGCTTGTTCCTAGATATAAAAAGAAGTACTTTAGTCTACGAGTATTAGGTGGCACTGCTGCTTTCTTTGCTAGCTCACCCGAAACTCTGTCTTCAGGAGGAAGAGACCAGCGTCCATATGGACGACGACGACTGGAACACCCTCTCGCCCATCCAAGAGATCCCATCTCCTCACTTACCAGAGGATGATGAAGGGAGGCAAGATGGGCATGGGCCAACTCCACCCACGGCTTCTTCCAGCCACCCACCTTCCGGTAGAGGTAAGAGAAGGATCGCGAAGAAGGAAAACTGCAGATCAGGCAGAGGAAAG